AGTATCTGGTTAGGGGTATCTAACCAGATACTTGGCTTATGAATGGGATTTTGAGTCCCACTCCTATTTTGAGTCCCATTCAAAGGATTTGGAGTCCTTCGGAAACAGGGAAAGGATGGGATTTTGAGTCCCATCCCCTATGTGTTTGATGAGACACCAAACAACCAACTACTAAGATTTCTGGTCCATCTCATTTACATTCGAATCTTTGAGAGGAATCACGTTCATATCTCAGTCGTTCCTTTTGTTTTTTTCTTCCTCTTTTCTCTCTCTCCTGTATCTGTGAGACTATTCCTTGAGTTTCGGGTCTCGCTCCAATCCTTTCGGATGTTGGGATTTGCTGTCCCAGTCTTGGTTCGGAGAGAGGAAGAGAGGAGGTGGGACTTGCTGCCTCACGTATCTCTGCAATAGGACCCACTCGTCTCTCGAGTCGGAGAGACATTTCCAGTGCTACTTCACTCGGGGAGACAGGCATGGAAATCGACCAGGTAAAAATTTTGAGTTCCACTGGTGAGAAGCGAGAAGTCGAGATACTTTTTCCATAAATGCGAGACCTCTGGACGCCTCGCGTAGGATTCGAACCTCCGTACTACGCGGTACTATATTTTGAGTCTAGCATGCCTACCCTTCCTTGGAAGCAGGGAAACGCGGTGGAGTTACGTTCACCAATCCAATTATACGAGTATATCTATATGCCTGTCAACTGCTGAACCGAATTTTCATCTCTTTTTTACCAAATTTACTAACTGGGAGACTCCACTCGGGTCAGGTTTAGACGAGGTCCCTGGACCTTTTTCATTACTCATTGCTTCTTCGTGGAGTGGTAGGATTCCACTTCATACTGACGATGGCCGAGGGTTCGAATCTATTCTCGCCCGCAATCAATCATCCCTAAAGGGGTGGTTGATTCCCTCTTCCTACAGAGACCTTTCTTTGTCACGACCTGACAAGCCCACGCCTATCTCGCAAGCAAATCTTTTTTTCGGTATCAATCAAATAATACCATATGAAGATACAAGAAAGAGAGGCATTCTCCTTCCGCCTAAATACTTGGATATAGCAGCATGGGTTGTCACTGCCCAACCCCAGCTGCGCATCGCGCGGAAATACTTATATCTCCCCCGGAATAGACGAGTGATCATTTTCCTAGCAAGTGATTCCGGGTGCGAAAAGGCAGATACAAGCTAGATAGGAGAATGTCAGGATCAATTACCGAGGAAGATATAACTATTTCGTAAGTTGTAGAGACAGACTAGTTGGGACAGCAGAAGCAGAACCGGCTTTTGATATTTGATAAAAGTCGTTTGAAAAAGAAAGTTCGCGTCACAATTTGAAGTGAGTCTAGAATAAAGTATTCCGTGTGATCCCGATAATGGGATCTATTAATATACCCGATAGGATTGATGCTAGTGCACGAATGATCATAGCTATTTCAATAGAACTTTTTGAAATTGAAATTGATGGAGAAACTAATGAATTTTGTATATAAGTTGTGGATGCATCGCTCCTCCCATTCTTCCCAGTGAACATTAATTTAATTATTTTGAGATAATAGTAGATAGAGATGACACTTGTGACGAGCGCTACCAGAACTGATGGGTACGAACCAGCCTTCCATCCATGCCAAAGGAGATAGAGTTTACCGAAAAAACCGGATGGTGGAGGGATACCCCCTAGGGATGGTGAACGTAAAACCGGAGAGAATGTTAGAACAGGATCCTTCATGTATAATCCCGCGTAATCCCTAATATTATCAGTTCCGGTTCGTAAACCAAATGGGGTGATACGAGCAAAAGTTCCCAGATTCATGAATATATAAATAAACGTATAAGTTGTCATACTTGCATAACCGTTCTCCGGGTCTGCAGCAAGTACTCCAATCATAATATATCCAATTTGGCTTATAGAGGGATAAGCTAGCATACGTTTCATGCTTATTTGAGTAACGGCAACTAGATTTCCTAATATCATGCTAGAAGTGGCCAATAATCCTACCACGATATGCCACTCATTAGGTAGATGTGGGAAAATTAGGCCGAAGAGTCGCGTAAATAAAGCTGGAGCTGCTACTTTAGAGGTAACAGAGAAAGAAGCAACGACTGGTGTAGGAGAGTCAGAGTCGAAAAGAAGATTTTCGATCTTTCCGCTCATTCAGAACCGTGCATGAAATTCTCACTTCACACGGCTCTTGGTTCATAAGAGATTCACTACTGATATTGCTCCCAGAACCTTCCTCGTGTATGTTTCAAACCCATTATTCCTTGAATAATTCATAATCATTCAATATGAGGACTAATTGTTAACTTCTCGAAGAATCCTCCGTCATTTGTTTAGATTACCCACCAGCAGTTTCGTCTCGAATTTTTTATTGCTTGTTTGTCCTTCTTCACTTTTCAACGGAATCCTTTCAACAACTAAAACAACTTGTTGGGTTGGTAGGCACACACGCCCGGCGGGAGAGACAAATTGTGACTTTTTTCGCTTTGACACGGTTTTGCCAACCGTGTTATAATACTACAGATAAGTGGCCGAAGTGCCATTGGTTGGCATCCATGGCTGAACGGTCGAAGCACCCAACTCATAATTGGCGAATACACAGGTTCAACTCCTGTTGGATGCAAATAAGAAAGGGAGGTCGGGGAGGTGAAGGGAAGTAGAAGAGGCGGATAACTGAGAAACCTATCTGCAAGACACGTAAATCCGAAGTTGGCGGCGGCAGAAGCCAAACTAGTAGACTATACGGGAGTTACGGAAGAGACAAAGAGAATTGGGGGAAAACGGACAAAGTGAGAAGGATACTACGGAAAAATTGAAAAACCAATTAATTACCGAAAAGTCTATTCGTTTGTTGCAGCAAAACCAATATACTTCTCATGTAGACTCGAAATTGACTAAAACTGAAATGAAAAGTTGGATCGAAGGATTTTTTGCTGTTAAGGTGGGAGGCATCAATAGTAGTCGGGTAGCGAGTAAGAGAAAAAGAAGAGGTAAATTGAGTTTGAATTCTACGAGTAGAAAAAAAATGATTGCTAGACTTCGAGCTAATTACTCTATTCCACTATTTGTAAACTAATACCTGAAAAACTTCTAACTTTCTACCAAATTAAAGGATTACGCATAAACATAAAAGGGAAGAATAAGTATGGCTATATGACTATATGAGGCATATACTCCAGGCACCCGGAACCGGGCCATTATGCGATTTGGGGAAACAACGGAATCCAAGCCCCATAAACAATTGACTTACCATAGGATGTCCGGAAATGGTCGCAACAATGCGGGAATCATCACCAGTAGACATAGAGGGGGTGGGCACAAGCGTTTACGTCGTGAAGTTGATTTTCGGCGAGACAAGTTGGGTGTTGCTGGAAGAGTAGCCAGTATCGAATACGACCCCAATCGCAATGCTTCCACTTGTTTAATCAACTACACAGATGGTGGTAAGGGATACATTTTGCACCCACGGGGAATAGGGGTTGGAGATATCGTAACGTCTAGTTCTGACGCATCCATTTCAGTTGGAAATGCCCCACCTCTGAGTGCGTGTTGAATACTTGATTCGCGTATTCCGAAACTAGTCGGTCGGGTTGTAGGCTGGGCCCGGAAACCTGGCACTACTTCGAACTTATTGGGTAATATGGAGTAAACCTGGTTGGGGTAACCAAATAGGGACAGTAGCGCGTGCTAAGGTCTGGAGCAATTAAATGATACATCAATTTGCAAAGGTAAGATAATATGGAAACAGATAAATAATCTCGAAATTGGAATGACGGACGAAGGGCGTCTCATGCACATGTCGAGGGTGTGGAAAGTGCGAATTCAAAACACTCGATTTGGCAGTCAGAGGCAACATCGAAGCCACAGAATAACACATGGAATAGATGCATGGAGGTGGAGATATGTCAATGCCAGGAAGAAAAGGTTTCCTAAGTTATCCCGGACATTGACTAATGCCGACGCGAATCATCGAAGTCACCAATTCTGCCGCTAAATTCTTAAGAAATACTGGATTCTTGTAAGGAAGCCAGGTGCGGGCAAAAAAGCCAAGGATACAGTAAAGAAAGATAGTCCAAAAATTACTTGCTTATGTTTCAGTAGGCGTCAATTTGGTACTGCCGAAACCCAGCAACAGTACCTAATCTCATCTTTCGTATCCAGAAAGCTGTATGCTTCGAAAGAAGCTTGTACAGTTTGGGGAGGGGTCTTCCCCAGTCGTTTCCTTCCCTTTAAGGAGGGGTAAGAGGAGGGGGGGGTCTACCTCGGCCAAAATACCTTTAGGTACCATTATACATAATATAGAATCAAAATCTGGGAAAGGCGGATAATCAGTTAGAGCAGCTGGCGCAGCAGCAAAAGTAATTGCAAAGGAAGGTCAATTGGCTACACTAAGACTACCTTCCAACGAAATTCGTTTAATACCTCAGAATTGCCTGGCAAGTGTAGGACGGGTCGGAAACATCGATATCAACAATGAAGGCTTGGGGAAAGCTGGGTCCAAGCGCTGGTTAGGGAGACGGCCTAAAGTGAGAGGTTCAGCTACGAATCCTGTGGATCATCCCCACGGAGGGGGGGAAGGCAGGACGTCGATTGGTAGGAAGAAGCCATCAACCCCTTGGGGGCATGTCGCGCTTGGAAAAAGGAGTCGGAAGGGAGGGAAATATAGCAATCCCCTCATACTTCGTCGACGCAGAGGTTACTGATAAATGGAAATATTAGGCAGGGGGCTAATCGGCCATGGCACGTTCATCGAAAAAAGGTCCTTTTGTAGCTAATCATTTGATACGAGAGATTGAAAACCTTAACATACGGAGAGAGAGAAAATTAGTTGTAACTTGGTCTCGCGCTTCTGCAGTCGTACCTATCACGATCGGCCACACCATTGCCGTGCATAATGGGCGGGAGCACCTACCTATTTACGTAACCGATCGCATGGTGGGTCATAAACTGGGGGAATTTGTACCCACCCGGAATTTTAGGGGACATGCAAAAAATGATAAAGGATCCCGTCGATAATTAGGAAATTATACTTCACGAAAAACGAAAAGAAATCAGAAATTGGGGCGCGGGCTCTGGGAAAAAATATCCGCGCGTCAGCTATCAAAATACGACGGATTACCGATCGAATCCGGGGTTGTTCGTACGGAGAAGCACTTGTATTACCCGAATTTATGCCTCATAAAAAATGTTACCTCATATCGCAATTGATTCTTCCCGCAGCGGCAAACGCCAATACCAATTTCGGATTGAATAAATCCGATTTGTTCATTAGTGAGGCCTGAGTCGAGAATTCCGCGTATTTAAAAAGATTCCGTCCTCGAGCTCAGGGCCGAGGTTACCCGATAAAGAAACCCACTCGTAAAGTAACCACTAAGTCAAACTCAAATTTTGCTGGGGAGATAGAAGGATGACTACATAAAAGACGCCCATTAATTGGGACATGTTGGGAGGTTAAAGAAAACTGCGAAGGAACAACTAAGTAGGAAATAATTTAATATTGAGTTGAGGAAAAGTAGATACGGGACGAAAGATTCATCCACTCGGTTTTCGACTCGGTGTAAGTTAGAAGCATTATTCTCATCGGTTTGCGCAAGCAAAAGATTATCCGAAGTTTCTTGAAGGGGATAGACAAATACGCGCCTCTGTCGAGAAGTATATTGCGAAACACGTGAAGGACGCCACAAACTATGGCGGAGTTGGGCATATCGAAATCCAACGGAAAACAGATCTCATTCGGGTTGATATACATACGGGATTTCCTGATTTACTCATTGAAGAGCAAAGTTTAGGGATTACTCAGATGAAGAGCGGTATCGAAAACATCTCAGGGATCGAAAGTCGGAAGCTCAGAGTTATACTAAGTAGTATCACCCAACCATATGGGGAGCCAAAGATCTTGGCGGAGCATGTTGCCTCACAACTAAGAAATAGAGTTCCTTTTCGACGAACTATGAAAAAAGCTATTGAATTGGTTGGAAGAACTAGCGATAGAGGTATTAAGATACAAATAGCCGGACGCCTCAATGGTAGTGAGATGGCTCGAGTTGAATGGGCTAGGGAAGGTAGGGTCCCCCTACAAACCATTAAAGCCCGTATAGGCTATTCCTACCACCCGGCTCAGACGATTCACGGGGTTTTAGGCATAAAGACTTGGACATTTCGGGGTACTGGGTGATCCCTACCCAATGAGAGAAAAACTATCCAATGAGTTTTGATGCAACCTAGGGCAGCTTCATCCTATCCCAGTTTCAATACTTTTCATTTTAAACCCCAAAAGATCTTCGCTACGCTTAGTGTGCGACTCGTCCAAGCAACATCTCTTTATCCATAAAAGAAAAACTAATTGACTGAGTAATGAGCCCCCTGTTTTTGAGTACTGAATAAGTGAATGCCGAAGACGGAGTGGGGTTATCTCATCACAAATGAAATTTCTATCCGTGGAAAGTTTTTTCATGGGGAAGCTGAAAACATTACCAATTTATGACTATTTCGAGAAGTAGAAATCGGAATAATTGAATTTTTTTTCTCGAAATCGTGTGGTTAACCACTCAACCCCCAAAAAGCTGCGTGATGTAGTGCAATTGCCAAATTGTCAATATCTAAAGTAGAGCTATGAGTCAATTAATGCTGGGAACGCTGACTCGACGAAATTGGGGTAGAGTGAAAAGCTCCGTCGCTGGGGGGAACCAAAACGTTTGCTCCAAGAGACTGAAACAACGAAGGGACTTCCGAATCTCCTTCATTCAATTAATTAATATCGAGATTCGGCGGACGGGATGGCGAGAGAAGCCCACACCTCGAAGGAGAAAGAAATTAAAAGATCGAGCATATTCTCGCCCGTGGATTTGGCGCCAAGTAATATCTAAACCGCTATTTGGAAATGAAATGAAATGAGAGTCGGAATAGAAAAAGGAGAGGGCGACGTAGAAATAGTTGGTAAGTTTGCGAAATATGAAAAGTGGTATCGAATTCACGAGGAGCCGGTTGAGGGGCGACTTTCGTGTCCGGTTCTGCATCAGAGATTGGTAAATTATGCCGACATCGACTGTAACCCCAGACGAACTAAATATCGTAAGCAACATAGAGGAAGATTGAGAGGAATATCTAGTCGTGGCAACACCATCTCCTTCGGAAAATTTGCTCCCCAGGCCCTCGAACCTGCTTGGATTACGGCTAGACAAATAGAGGCGGGAAGAAGGTCAATAACGCGCTGTGCTCGTCGAGGTGGGAAGCTATGGATACGCATCTTTCCCGACAAACCCATCACCGTGAGACCTGCGGAAACACGTATGGGGTCGGGAAAAGGATCTCCGGAATACTGGGTATCTGCAGTTAAACCAGGCCGAATAATTTACGAATCGAGTGGGGTATCGGAAGATGTAGCCAAAGCTGCTATGGCGATGGCTGCCCACAAAATGCCCATGTCTACCCGAGTAGTAACTACTGCGGAATCGTGACACTTGTCATAAGCAAGTAGGTAGGTAAAAGACAAGTGACTTAGACCCGAAATGGTGATGACGACAACGGGAATGTCATATCTGAGGCTGAGGTGTCACCTCGATAGTCATTAAAGCGAATACACCTTATCAATTGGGTTAGATTAATCACGATAACAGTAATTCACTTATTACCAAAATTTCTTGGGTGGAATATATCTCCCTTTACCCGAATATACTACAAATAAACCTATTATTCTTCCCGATTACCAAACGATTCAAACTCAAAGTTATTCAGATGTGGCGGACAACAGCGGGGCCCGCAAATCAATGTGTATTCGAGTGTTGGGAACAGGCAACCGCAGATACGCAGGTACGGGTGACGTCGCAATAGCCGTAGTTAAAGAAGCAGTACCCAATATGTCTCTAAAGAGATCGGAAGTGGTTAGGGCGGTGGCAGCTTGTACTCGCAAAGGGATAAAACGATGCAATGGAATGATTGTTGGATTCGACGACAATGCGGCCGTCGTTGTCAACCAGGAAGGAAATCCCAGAGGGACTAGGATTTTCGGTCCAGTAGCTAGGGAATTGAGAGATTATAATTTTGCCAGAATAGTCTCGTTAGCTCCCGAGGTGTTGCAAAAACCAGTGGTAATATGATTTAGCGTCGTCGGTTTGACAGATAAAATATTCAAGCCGAATTTTTTTTATAAAAAAATTCGGCTTGAATATTTTATCTGTCAAATGTATCTAAATATCCCGAATACACAAAATCAAATTGGAGGAGACGGAAGGAAAAAAGAGGTTAGGAATCATTCTGGTATTGATAATTACAACAATTACTGATTGATATTTCACGAATAGCGACGCCATCTCCACCGCACTTACTGCCGCAAGAAATGCTAATACAAGAAAAAGAGCTATGATCAAAATACCTGCCACTAAAATGATTGCACGCATCGTACAAATTTTAGCGGAAGAGGGTTTCATAAAAAGTGCTGTGAGGCACAGGGATAATGGGAAAGAGTTTCCGGATGTGAACTTGAAGTATCTTGGTAAGAAGAGAGACCCCTACATTGCAGTTATCAAACGAATTAGTAAGCCTGGCTTAAGAGTTTACTCCGATCATCGGGAAATTCCCAAAATATTGGGTGGTATGGGAATTGCAACTTCACCGACATCTCATGGACTTACTACAGATCGGGAAGCTCGACACAAAAAAATTGGGGGGGAAATCTCGTGTCACATTTGGTGATTCAAAAATTTATTCCGGCGAAAAGTCAGTTGTTTCCAAAACGATTATGTCTCCAAATAGCTATTAGCGATATCGGCTGAGTTAGCAATCTCTTAAAGAAATCTATGAATTACGGGAGGTTTATTTAGCTCGAATGATGAAGAAGCAGAATCTTATTGACATGGAGGGTACAGTTACGGAATCGCTTCCCAATGCCATGTCTTGAGCGTGTTTGGATAATGGATGCCAAGTCTTGACTCACATATCGGGAAAGATCTGACGGAATTACATAAGAATATTACCAGGAGATAGGGTAAGAGCCGAATTAAGTCCTTATGATCTTACCAAAGGGTGTACCATTTACCGACTTCGAAGTAGGCAGGCAAATAGCAGTCAGTAGATTTTGTTGTTGGTGCCGCTATCTAGTAATTATCTGCTTGCTCAAATTTTCCTTTCAATTTGATGAAAAAAGGAGGACGCATCTAAAATCTATAAATAGATTTACCCAAAAGTAGATTTATCCAACTAATTTAAGGTTGTAGCTACGAAAATTCGTGCCTCCATTCGCAAAATATGTGAGAAGTGTCGATTGATTCGTAGACGTGGACGAATCATGGTAATTTGTTGCAATCCGAAGCATAAGCAGAGGCAGGGATAGTCGAAATATTTATACGTGGAACCAAGTAGCAATTAACAACAGCCGCCGAATATGAGTAATCAATCAACTATGTCAGGTAATTCGAGAAAAATTCGTTCACGCAAGGTGAAGCGCGGAGTCCAAAAGGGGGTTATTCATATCCAAGCAAGTTTCAATAATACCATTATTACTGTCACGGACGTTCGGGGATAAGTGGCTCCCCGGTGTTCGGCCGGTGCCTGCGGATTCAAGGGTACACGCAAAAGTACACCATTTGCCGCCCAAGCTGCGGCGGAAAACGCTATCCGTGCTTCAATGGATCGTGGTATGAAGCAGGCAGAAATTACGATGAGTGGACCCGGTCCGGGAAGAGACACCGCTTTACGGGCTATTCGCCGAAGCGGCATAATCCTCAGTTTCGTACGTGATGTGACCCCCATGCCATATAATGGGTGCCGACCCCCCCGAAAAAGACGTGTCTAACTGGTAGTTATATAAAAACTAAAGGGGGATTTCTTTATGCTCACGTGTGAAACACCGATCTCTACCCAAGCAATTCAATGGAAATGCGTTGAATCCAAGACAGAAAGTAGGCGTCTTCATTATGGCCGTTTCGTCGTATCTCCCTTCAAGAGGGGCCAAGTTAGTACTGTGGGAATTGCCATGCGTAGAGCTTCATCAGAAGAGGTTCAGGGAACGAGCATAACATGTGCAAGGTTTCACGGAGTTTTGCACGAGTATTCCACAATAACGGGTATTTAAGAGACAATACATGATGTTTCAGTTAATCTAAAGGAAATTGCACCTAGGAGCGACTCTAATGATGTTAAAGAAGCAGTTTCATCTGTAACTGGTCCCAAAGAAGTAACTGCGGGTGATACATCACTGCCGCCCTCTGTCAAAGCGATTGATGATTCGCAGTATATAGTTACCATTACCCAACCAATATCTGCAAATATTGCATTGAAAATTGAAAAAGATTGCGGATACCGCATAGAAAATTCGAATGGATATGAAAATGGAGAATTTCCCGTCGATGCCGTATCTATGCCTGTTCGAAACGTAAATTATAGCGTACATCTATTTGGAAGTGGTAGAGCGACGCGAGAAACATCATTTATTGAAATATGGACTAATGGTAGCCTGACCCCGGACGAGGCAATTAGCGAGGCTTCTAAAAAACTAATAGACTTATCAACTCCCTTTTTGCACGTGAAGCGCGAAGACGTCTCTTATTTCTATTCCGGAGATGGTGAAAGTTCCTCCGCTTCGGCGAGATCTTCTTCACAAATTTATGATGTGAATGAACTAGAGGGAAAGCTTTCCAAAAATACGTTTATTGACCAACTAGAACTACCCGCCAGAGCCTCTAATTGTCTCAAAAAGGCCAAAATACACACAATCGCTGATTTGCTTAATTATAGCCGAGAAGACTCATCAAAAATAAGAAGTTTTGGACAGAAATCTGTAGATCAGGTGTCAAAAGCTTTGTGGGAGCATTTTGCCATAGAATTACCCGAAAGCGAGTTGCATCTTAGGTAGTGGGAACAAGCGGCAGAAGCCAAATTATCCCATTTTCTAAGAAAGTGATTTTGCCTCTTGTGTATTGCACTTCTACTTGCAAAGGTTTTAGAAAGGGAGAAATGAGTCAACCAAAACTCGGAAGATAAAATTTGACTCTCAACTACTTTGGCGTAAACAGATACAAATCGATTATCTAAAGAATTTGATATTTTTGAATCAAAAACGGCTAAGTCTAGGGAAGTCTTGTCCCGGCCCGGGGGCTGGCGACTGCTCCCTAGACTAAATCTAAATATCTTTCAGGTTACGTAGGAGATAGGGAAATACTAAAACAGTCCCGAAGTTGAAGATCCATCTATGGGTAAAGTTGCTCCAATACCTGACCGAATAGCGACCACGGTGCCAATTGCGAGGACTGTTGTGGCTACTGGGCGCCGAAACGGATTCTGAAATTTATTGACATTTTCGGGGAAAGGAACGGTCAACAAACCTGCGGGTACTGACGCCATTGAAAGAACACCTAATAGTTTATTGGGCACTGTGCGAAGTATTTGGAATACGGGAAAGAAATACCACTCGGGTAATATCTCCAAAGGAGTTGCAAACGGATTTGCTGGTTCACCAATCATTGATGGTTCTAAAACAGCCAAACCCACGGTACACGCGAAGGTTCCTAAGATTACTACGGGAGATATATATGAGAGATCGTTGGGCCAAGCGGGTTCCCCGTAGTAATTATGTCCCATACCTTTAGCTAATTTTGCCCTCGAAACAGGATCGTTCAGGTCAGGTTTTTTTGTTATTGGGGTGGACTTCTCACTCCCCCATGAGAATCGAACGTGAGAATTTCTCCTCATACGGCTCGAGCAAATAGAGAATCATCTCATCCCGCAACGGTTAGGTTGGTGAATAAGGAAAGGACGAGCACGGGAAGAAGTTACTCCGCGACATGGCTTCTCATCCGAATCAGCTCAATGACGGAATAAAGCTTCGCGGATTATCTCGTATCCCATACACACGTGTCGCGTCGTTGCGAGTTTATACAAGATACTTGCGAACTACGACCCGTATGGGATCTTAACTTGTTACAACTTCGGCTATATATCTCTTTGGATCGTTTTCTTACCCCAACGGCTACTCCTGCAAACAATTAGCATCTGATGCGGAAGAGATGTATGCATCGTCTTAAAAACCGTATGTTTAAAAGCTTCACACAATCCCAATTGGATATATAGGGTTTTACGAGGCCTTTCATAATTTTTGGTTCGATCATGGGAAAAATTCTCCAAACAACTTTCTTAGTTCGAAAGATATGTCTTTATATCCAGGTTTCGAATCTTAGTGCCAAAGAAAGGTCGGAAGGGAGACACACCTTTGGTTGCAGCAGTATCCAACTCGACGTCTGCATAGCCTACACGTCTCGATACAAGTCACACACTCCCATAATCCAATTTCTTTTTCCTCTGGTGCTTCAATTGTTTCGTCCCAGTAGTCCGAGACACTAACTAAATCCGCTAAGTAACTTATCATTCGATTTAGTGATAGGTATCGGCGGCAACAGAACAGCAACCTCCTAAAGAACTGAGATTTGAGATCATTTACTCATATGGCGACGGAGATTTATCACCCCCGATTTATGGATAAGTCGTGAAGGACCCGGAATGCCTTGTTTACGGATCATTGGGAAATGCATCGGCATAGAAACAGCAGTAAGAAGCGGCGAGACGGAAGTGTGTAAACTGTAGAAACGAGTTAATGTTGATTGGCCGACACTAGCACTTCCTCGTAATGACTCTACTAATGAAGATCCTACCAGGGGAATAGCTTCGGGTACGCCGGTTACGATTTTAACAGCCCAGTAACCGATTTGATCCCAGGGTAGGGAATATCCAGTTACACCGAAAGAGACAGTTGATACAGCTAGAGTAACCCCAGTAACCCAAGTCAATTCGCGAGGCTTCTTGAATCCCCCTGTGAGGTAAACACGAAATACATGCAAAGTCATCATTAAAACCATCATACTTGCTGACCACCGATGAACAGACCGAATCAGCCAACCAAAATTAACTTCAGTCATTGTATATTGAACTGAAGAGAAAGCTTCTGTAACAGTCGGGCGATGGTAAAAGGTCATAGCAAAACCGGTGGCTACTTGAACCAAGAAGCGAGTCAGCGTAATTCCTCCCAAGCAATGAAATATGTTCACATGTGGAGGGACGTATTTGCTAGTAATATCGTCAGCAATTGCCTGAATTTCTAGGCGCTCCTCGAACCAATCATATACCTTAGTGAGATAGGTAAGCCTTTTTTTTCTAACTCCCTCTTCGTAAACTGTACGTGAGACTTTTCTCTCACACAGCTTAGGCAAAGATGTTTCAACATCGCCCATTCCATTAGTAGCTATTCGAGTGGGGGGGTAGAAAACCACGGCAGACCCTCGACATCTTTTACTCGTTAATGGAGGAAGAAGCGACCCAGCCTCGGAAAAGTCGGAAATACATTTCACCTCGATCTCATGTTAGCTTTTACTTTTGGATCGGAAACAGGTAGTACTAGCGTCTTGGGAAATCTCTTAATCTTATCGACGTATCTACCCCCCCCCCCCTTCTTTCTTCTCGGGGGGGGGCGATAAATGAATAGAGGTTACCTCGTTCTGATCTGACTTCTTTCTAGCATCCACGAAACCTTAGATTTCTACCATACTTCGAGAAATTTTTTTGCTAGGTAGGGGGACCTAACGGGCGACAACTCCCCCATCACCCCGAACCCCGCATGGCTCTTCTCTCTCTCTACTTACAAACTTTGGTAAACAACCGCAATAGAAACGTACTTCATCGGTGTGGTAATTTTTCGATACAGTGCCGAGTCGGCAGGATCAGATAACAACTTCGTCACGAAATTTAAGTGGTAAATTGATGCGAATTAATCATAGTTTGAGCTTTGTAACTAAATATTAACTTCTTGCGTTTCGGGTACTAATAACTCGACTGTTACCCGGCAAGATATCAATAGTCTAATGCAATAAAATCTGTTTAGGTAAAAGATTGGTTATTTGTTGAACCAGATTAGTTGCGACGAATCACACACCCATATTATTGTTACTGCCTCGTAAAAACATTTGAAGAAAAGTTTGCGCGATTTAACTCCCTTTCTAATTTCTGGTGAAGTATTCATTTGCGAACCCCCAGCTGTTGCTATTGCATCGGCGGGGTTCAGGGCTGTTCTACCAACTAATTGGAATACCCTCCAACAAAACGGATGAGTTATAAATTTCTGAAATAGTTACTAGGGATACTGCGAATAAAGCCATGAAAAATCCCATCAAGGGAGTAGTTCCCCAGCCGGGGGCAACCTTTCCGTATTCTGAGTTAAGCGGCTTCAAAACCATTCCCAAGAAACTGATTCTGGGTTTACCTTTGGGGGTATCGCCAACAACTTTTGTAGCCGTAGAGCCTGCTCAATTGATTGAAATTTGCTGACTTTGTGTACTATCATAGCAAGTAAAGTAGAAACTAATATTTCTTTTGGGTTACATGGCAATGGAAACCGCAACTTCGGTCGCTATCTCTATATCCCGTTCACTCGTTAGCCTCACCGGTTACGCTTTGTATACCGCTTCCGGTCAACCCGCCAAAGAGCTCAGAGATCCTTCTGAGGAACATGAAGATTAGTCGGACTGGTAGACCTTCCTTCGCAAAATTAAAAAGGAAGGTCTCTAATCAACTGAATTTCCCCAATATTCGTGATTTTGCTGATGCAACGAAATCTGTTTCTTTGGTGAAATTGGGAGAGGTAAAATTAGAAAGAGGAAAAAAAAATTGAAATCGAAGAAAGCTTTTTATTTACCCTTGCTAGGTACTTTGGGGGGCTCCCGGAAGAAAATGGCGAAAGATATTATACCCGAAGTTGCTACCAACAGAAATGTGTAAACCAGTGCTTCCATGGATTCGGCCGTAATAGTGGTATTTTGGAGATATCTTTCGTACTAATTGAGATGGAGGAAACTTATAGTTCCCTCAAATTTTCTTTTTTTTTCTTGGCTTCGGTGTATCCAAAACTATTCAATTCAATTAATTTATTAAGTTTTGACGAAACAATTATTTATTACTTTACAACTCAGTCAGTTTTTGTAACTAACCTGAGAGAGATATTGGTTTAATAGGATAAATAAGAAAAAATCTTTTGAACAGCTTGTCTTTTAGTACTTGGATCCCCCAACTTTTGAAATGCCCCGAATTCAACTTGGGCATCCAAGTCGGGGTCGATACCGGCAGAAACGTCTCTGAACAAGGTTCTAGCACCGTGCCAAATGTGGCCGAGGAAGAAAATGAGGGCAAACGTGGCGTGGCCGAAAGTGAACCAACCCCGTGGGCTACTTCTAAAAACACCATCCGATTTTAGAGTGGCGCGATCAAATTCGAAGATCTCACCTAATTGGGCGCGCCTGGCATATTTCTTCACCGTGGCTGGATCACTGAAACTAGCACCATCTAGTTCACCACCGAAGAATTCTACGGTTACACCGACTTGCTCAACGCTATATTTCGATTCTGCTCGTCTAAACGGTACATCAGCTCTCACAACGCCCTCGCCATCTACCAAGACTACGGGAAATGTTTCGAAAAAAGTTGGCATACGGCGTACAAAAAGTTCGTGGCCTTCCCTATCTCTGAAGACAGCATGGCCTAGCCAACCGACAGCTATACCATCTCCGTTGTCCATTGCACCTGCTCTAAACAATCCCCCCTTGGCGGGGTTATTACCAATGTAGTCGTGAAAAGCTAATTTTTCCGGTATCTTCGACCAAGCCTGGGATAGACTTAGATTTTCGGCTTCACCTGATCGTATTCGTTTCTCGATTTCTTGTTCGAAGTACCCCTGATCCCACTGGTAACGGGTGGGGCCGAACAATTCGACCGGAGTGGCGGCAGAGCCGTACCACATGGTTCCGGAAACCACAAAAGCGGCAAGAAATACGGCAGCAATACTGCTAGACGACACGGTTTCGACATTTCCCATACGTAGAGCTTTGTATAACCGTTGGGGAGGACGAACACTGAGGTGAAACAAACCCGCTAGTATACCTAAAACTCCCGCTGCTATGTGGTGCGAGGCTATTCCGCCCGGTACAAACGGGTCGAAACCCTCGGCCCCCCAAGCCGGATCTGTGGGTTCCACTTTTCCGGTTAATCCGTAAGGATCTGATATCCAAATACCGGGGCCAAACAAACCTGTTACGTGAAATGCTCCAGACGCGAAACGAAGTACTCCTGAAAGAAATAGGTGGATTCCAAATATTTTTGGTAGATCCAGGGATGGTTTTCCCGTGCGATCGTCGCGAAACAGATCCGGGTCCCAATACACCCAGTGCCGGATAGCGGCTAAAAACAACAAACCGGATAGTATGATATGGGCCGCGGCTACTCCTTCGTAACTCCAGATACCCGCATCAGTTGCGGTATCCCCGGTGATGCTCCAGCCTCCCCACGACTTCGTTATTCCAATGCGAGTCATAAATGGAATGACGAACATACCCTGCCTCCACATGGGATCAAGAACGGGATCCGATGGGTCAGAAACAGCTAGTTCATATGAAGCCATTGAACCCGCCCGGCCAGCGACCAAAGCAGTATGCATCAGATGCACGGAAATCAGACGACCGGGATCGTTTAATACGACGGTATGGACGCGATACCGAGGCAAACCCGTGAGAAACCCCTTTCTTGGATATTGGAGATGAGTGACCACTACGTAACTTTCTTGCAATACAGGCTTGCGTTATTAAGTTATAAATAGACGAGATAAAATTTGTTGTGTGAAATATACAAATCAATAATTTGGTTCGTGACTAGAAGCAGTTCTCTTCTCTTGTTTCACCTACTTGTTTGTGCGAAACACGTAGTGATGTGGGATAAGCCAGTAACTTTTCTTTCAGGAACAGATGAAGGCATGGATATTTTAGCATTTACGCGCTTTACATAACAACGTAGAGATTGGTCCCATCAGAGTCTGTTAATATCTGCAAAAAGGTACGACTTCTTTCACCTACGTCGCCTTCGTCAGGCGTGTTATAATGTGACATAAGCTCCTTTTCGGCTTCTACGTCCCCAATTTGGAGGTAACTACAACCTCCTTCGGTAGTTTCTATATGCCAATTGGTGTTCCAAAGGTACCCTTTCGTCTCCCTGGGGAAGAGGATGCGGCTCGGGTTGACGTATAGTGCGACTTGTCAGGTGCGTCGAGCCGGACGGAACCCGTTTCCATCATCTCTTATCCGATTGATTTGTCTCTATCTCGCTTGGAATTGACTGATCTATCAGTGGTCAAATGTGTGAGAAAAATCTGTCAATAGGTTTGGTAGTCGTTAGAATCCACGGTTAGTTGGAATAAACAGATTGCCTAGGCTCCGGTTACTCAATCCCAACAATCAATCGTAGCCAGAATGACTACGAAATGAAAACCAGAACAGAAAAAAATTTAAATAGATTTTTCTGTGAATATGTTACATAAGATGTGGAAATAGATATAGGGGAAGTGAAACTATTTGTTCCGTATGTGCAAATGGCGGTCGGAACCCCACAACCTCCGGGGTAGAAGATGAACCTAAAGACTCTTTGCATCAAAAGGACTCAATCACGAACAGAGATGCGCTGGTGCAAGGGGGAGAAGTTGACACGCTAGAGTGAATTCACCGACCACCAGTCACGAAGTGGTTCAGAATGTGGGAAAGCTGGGCCAGACAAACTTGAACCGGAAGCTCCAATACGGTGGGATCGAAGACGTGGGAGAAAGAAGAAGCAATAGTTTTTTCTTACACTCATTTCGTATAGAAGCTAGCGGAGCCGTATGTATCTAACGATACCTATACGGTTCTGGGGGGGGGGGGGCGGAGTGGGAGTCGCGGAAACCTATCCCAATCAACCGGCTTTATCGAGAGAGACTTCCTTTTCTGGGTCAACAGGTCGATGACGAAATCGCCAATCAACTTATCGGTATCATGATGTATCTAAATGGGGAAGATCAAGCCAAAGATATGTACTTGTATGTAAATCCACCAGGTGGGGCGGTATTAGCCGGAATATCTGCTTACGACGCGATGCAATTTGTCGTGCCAGATGTACATACTATTTGCATGGGACTAGCTGCTTCGATGGGATCTTCCATTTTGGCTGGGGGAGAAATTACCAGACGTATAGCACCACCTCACGCTTGGCGCCAATGATTTGTGCGGGTTAGAACTTTGCCTTCGCCTAGTTGGGGTAACAGTAGCATGGCAATTATTACTTGGCGATTCCCCCCACAAACATCCAACTATGAAATAATGAAACGCTGAGGAGGTAAAGTGAATCAAAATAAATTTTTTGACTTGTAGTAGATTCATTCCGGATCGAAATCAATATATCCCAGCGTCATAAATTGCATGAAATATCGAATCTACATAATTTATTAAATTTCAGGTTTTTTTATAGAGATAAAACATCAAGTTTTTAAAGAGTTGAGCGATGTCAATTTCGTTGTCCATCGAGGGTATATATAGCAAACTCTGGGATTGCTGGCGCGCTACAGCGACGGAATCATCATAATACGTTTGAAAGAAAGGATGATATGATCTCGTAATACTCCTCCCATGGTATTGCAAGAGGAAGGGGCTTTACAACGAAGTAAATCTGTCTTTTAAGACAAGGAGTTAATGTTTAACTACCGATTCGAACAGACTTTGTTGCCCCACCAGAAGTGTAGCCGTATGCAAAAGAATTTGCTTGTACGGTTGGACTTAATCGGAATCATGTAATTAGGGTAATGATTCATCAACCCGCTAGTTCGTATTACGACGGACAAGCTGGGGAATGCGTTATGGAAGCAGAAGAAGCATCAAAACTCCGCGATTGCATAACCAAAGTCTATGCCCAAAGAACTGGTAAACCTTTATGGATAATTTCTGAAGACATGGAAAGAGACGTTTTTCCGCCAGCAGAAGAAGCCCAGGATTACGGCGTTGCGGACCCCGTGGCGTTGGAAAACGCGTCAGCCTAAAGATTCGATGGGTAGGAAGTAACTGACACTTACAAAAAAGAAGTGAATTCTTCTTACTCAATTTTTTTTTCGTAGTTTCACGTTTATTAGCTCAGCCAGTTACTAATCCATCCATTGGGAAAAAAAAGCAAATCTTCGAAGTTTCTTTTAGTGCTTCAAACAAGAGAATCCTGTAAAGATTGATTGTTGGATACCGAGATCTAGAAAGTTTCCCCAAATGGTTGATAATATTTCGAACCGAATAAAATCTCTGCTTCTTTGAACGTGCCAACAAATCAGCAACTTATTAGAAAAGCGAGGCAACGGTTGAAGAGTGGGACGAAATCCCCCGCTCTTCGGGGATGCCCCCAACGGAGAGGTGTGTGTACTAGGGTGTATGTGTGACCTGTTCGGATCGGAAACCTGAGACATTAAGGGGTTGATGTTGTGAGATAATCCCCCGAATGAAATAGGGATAAATCCATAATCCATCTGTTTCGATAAGAAGTGGAAATTCGTGGTTTAAGTCGGTGCAAATCCGATCATTTTGATTTGGGACGACAAAAGTCAATCGGTGATAATAAAGTTGAGTTATTAAGCGAAGCCAAGCGGGTGATATCAACTTCTATACCTCCTCCGCCAATCCCGTTGCAATGGCAATAAATACGGGTCAGCTGTTCCGCCAATCTCCAGCGTAAAATACCGTTACTATACATATGATTTCTTCCGAAACAAATAAGAAATGGAAGTGAGAAAGCCCAGCTTGATGGGATGAGTTAAATATTGGGGATCATGCGACCCGCCAACAGCAATTTCGTTTTCCTTATCTTCGGAAAAGCCTAGGCTCCGGTATATAGGGGGGACCCGGCTGCCATAAGAAATTGACCACGGAAACATCGGAATCCGTAGTATCTCCGGTACAACGTACTGCTTACCGACAGGTAGGCAGATGCTGATCGGGTATCCAACCTGTACCGGAGTATTTGCGGGGGGGAAAGTCGGAGTAGCCAAAGCTGCCGGAATCTCTATTTATCACATCAGATAAAAAGACGGGAATTTGTCACAGCCGACAAAATTCCCGATAGTTATGAAGCAACTACCTGCGACCTTCTAAGAATTGAAAGGCGCGGTATGTCACCGCACATAGTGCAACTAAAATCTAAATCTATCTTTGGGATTTTCATCTCTCCAGATGGGGTACGTTTCAGTATGACACAGCTTACCTATTTCTCCAAATTGATAGTTCTAAATCGATATCTCTAAATAAGAGATATTGAAACGAAACTATTTGAGGGAGTAGCGGAGCCCAGGAATAAATGGATTTTTCGGACGAAAATATAATTTTCCGCGAGGCTACACTTATAATGACCAGAGTAAAACGGGGATCCATAGCTCGTAGATATCGCAAAAACATTCTCGATTTCGCATCCGGGTTTCGGGGGGCTCATTCGAGATTATTTAGAACAGCGAACCAGCAGGAAAGAAGGGCATTAGCTTGCGCTTATGTAGATAGAAACAACCGAAAGAGAAAATTTCGCCGTCTGTGGATCGCTCGGATTAATGCAGCGGCGCGAAAAAATGGAGTTACGTACAGTTCGATGATTCACAATTTGTTTGGGAATCAAGTTTTTCTGAATCGCAAGACACTCGCGCAAGTAGCTACTCCAGATGCTTACCGTTCCCCTAGGCCCGTACGAGAAATTAATAACGAGAGAGATTGACATGCAGCGGTAAGCCTCTCCGGATTAAACGGAGAGGCCGGAAATAGAGAAATAGAGGACGGGTTAATTTGCGGATCTGTCACAGGGAGAGGAGAAGGAAGAAAAGACAAACGGAAGGACAGACTATCTTATAGACATCAGTTTGATTCGACTTAGAAACATTCAATCACGTTGCTTTCGCAGGAGATTCCTAGTTATCGAATTGAAAAATCCCCCGGAAGTCAATTTTCCAAAATTATCTAATTTTCGTTGTTTGAAAAGGGTAGCAAAGCCAAAATACGGGCTCTCTTTATAGAGATAGCTACCAAACGCTGCTGCTTGGAGGTTAATCTATTCATCCGTCTCGATAGGATTCTTCCCTGTTCACCGACGAATCGACGAAGTAAACTCGTATTTTTGTAATCAATAGCTTCATCGGAGCGAATAGACGGGGAACGTCTACGGAGAGATCGTTTAAATTTATTCGTGATATTTTTTTGTGACTACCAATACAAATTAATATTGATTACTTACCAATTAATCAGAAATATCCTTTACTTCTTTAGTTCCTTGTGATAAGTATGTTTGTGGCAACAGACGCGAAATTTCTTCGATTCCAACCGAGTAGGTGTGTTACGGCGATTCTTACGTGTGGTGTATCGAGAAATACCCGTGGATTTGTCGCTGTCGCCAGCCTCTTTGCAAGTACAAATTGTACATGCCAAAGCAGTGGTTACCCTCGCATCTTTACTTTTGGTCATAGAATCAATTGCATCATAATAAGATAAGGTTTTTTCTTTGAGGGGGGAGGGTCGCAAGTAGATCCAAATTTGTTTGAGCGGACTACTCGGAAAGTTTTAACAATAAGATTTAAGTTTCAGCTACCCCCCATCAATAACTCGGTTACGCGCCACTCGTCTCGCAAGACGTAAATTTATCCGATTTTTTTGCTTCGTCTGATCCCTCTGTAGTTAGTTCTTTGGGTCAGAAAAACGGAAATAGTAAAGCGTCTGGGAAGAAGCGATTTACTTCTATTAAGGAACCAGCTAGCAAGCCAAACCATATTGCAGCTACGACAGGGGCCGTAGATAGGTATATCTTCACATGTTGCATTAAAAATACTCCTTATTTCTAAAGTTCTATTTATATACCTCTTAGTCTCTATTCCTCTTCTACTTCTCTCCCCCCACTTCCGGAGAACCGATTATTTGGAACTTACAAATCAAATTTTCTGAAGGAAAATTTGATAACTTCGGAGTACTCAATATTAGTGGTACTAACAGTGGTACTAACACCCGCGATGTCGATGAAAGGTGGGGAAAAAGAAAGAGTAGTAATTGAACGGAGTGATAAGAGACAACTATCTATCGAAAAATAAATTTTACTTTTACTGGTAGCCGGTACCTACAGCTACCGGTTATAATAAATTAGATGAAGTAGCATTGGATCGACGATACCAGTTGCAAATCGAGACTAGTAGGGATGTAACGCAGCTCGGTAGCGTGTTTGTTTTGGGTACAAAATGTCGCAGGTTCAAATCCCGTCATCCCTATTATTTTCGATCCATGCACCAAGCTTCGGGGCTGGGACTTCTAGTCTCACCAATTTACCGCGGAGGGGAAAAAATTTCTAACTCCTACATCACCCCCAACTTCCTCCCCGCAGAGTGAGGAAGGAAGCTGCGCCGCCTTTTCACTCGAAGAAAAAAGGGACCCCGGAGGTAAAAAGGGGACGCCCTTAGTTCAGTCCGGTAGAACGCGGGTCTCCAAAACCCGATGTCGTAGGTTCGAATCCTACAGGGCGTGCCTACTACCGCTTACCCAAGGATTACTTGATATAACTAATTACGTGTCGAATACGAAGTAATTGAAAAATGAAGGCAACTAAATTGTTGTCGCCGAAGCAGCCCCTCATGTATGTTTCTTAGATAAACAAATATTTTCAAACAAATCCTGGAAATGGTGAGGTAATGGAAAGTAAAAAAAGGATTTCTAGATGAATATTTTCTTAACCTTTCTTCTAAATCAACGTCTCGTTTGATGTTTGAGATGCAACAATTTTTAGATTCTATCGAATATCTAGTTGATCGCCGCGTCGATATTGTGGGTATGCAGTTACAAATAATCCAGCTAGGGTTATCGGAATCGAACCCGACACAATTCCCGATAGTGATGCTTCAACCATTCCAGTTTATAGATATTTAATGTAAATACTTACCGAACTTACCAAAGTTGATTTTCGCGCCAACCGAATAGTAATTGGTAAGTGCAATGAATTAGTAGGCGCCGGCGGGGCCCCCTTTTCCGCCCTTCTCCCCCTCCATCTAGATTCTATATGATAATGATAAGTCACAGAATCTGAATCTTGTTCAATCCAACAAATGAAGCTAAGGTCGAAGTTAATACAGACGTCAAAAAGGCGAAGTGGCTTGATAGAGTGAGCATAAATTTGAATACCAAAATATCTGACAGATGGGTTAGTATACGATTTCTCTGAGTAGTTTATCACCCGAACTTACTGAATCAAAGTCGTTTACTCAAATTTGCTAAGTCGGGATTGATTAGTCCCATTTATCGGGGTGATCTGAACCCATCAATTTAGTTTATTTGGTATAATTATGTCTCACTCATTTAATTTATGTCTTACTAGTTCGATTTATGAGGTAGGCAACCACATAGTATCTCTCGATCGTTAATTAATCGGTTAGTAATTGCTAAGTGAAGTCTCCCCCTTTTTTGGCAACTGCCCCCATTCCCCCTGGAATGGCTACCTCTTTGGCCTACTAATACGCCTAGGCCTGGTTGAAATCAGTAATTGCCCGGACACGCCGAGATACGAAGGCAGGCTGGAAGACGGAGCAGTGGAGGAGATCCCCGCGCCCGCAAACCGCCGTACGGGTCTGAAGCCGGCCAAGGCTTTCTAGTCGGTTTGGTCTGGGTGTAGGCAACCACCCATCAGAAATTTCGTAAGTATCGAACACCTCACCTGTGAGGAGCGAGTAACCTTGCCGCATCAAAGGCGAGCTAGCTATACTGAACCAGTATATTTCGGATATACCCTGGGTATAAAAGTGACATTCTAATTGGGGTCAGTTCCCGTTCGAAAAGGTTTACTGGTGGATCCTGCATCTTTCATCCCCTTTCTTTTTCGGGAAACAATCCTTCTTAGTATTACAAGATAGATATAGATAGATACGGAGCTGAACATGTCTGGGAATACAGGAGAACGGCCCTTTGCTGACATCATTACTAGTATTTGATACTGGGTCATCCACAGCATTACTATACCCTCCCCGTTTATTGCAGGCTGGCCATCTGTCAGTACAGGTTTAGCTTACGATGTTTTTGGAAGCCCCCGCCCAAACGAATATTTTTCAGAGAGCCGACAAGAAGTTCCCTTGGTAACTGGCCGCTTCGATTCGCTGGAACAGGTCGACGCATTCACCAAATTCTTTTAGGAGAAACCAATGGCTTTAGATAAAACTTATCCGATTTTCACTGTTAGGTGGTTAGCCGTTCACGGCTTAGCTGTCCCTACAGTTTTCTTCTTGGGGTCCATATCAGCTATGCAATTCATTCAAAGATAGTTTTTAGTGAGCTCCGAATTTATGACACAACCGAATCCAAATAAACAGAGTGTAGAATCGAATCGTACAAGCCTTTATCGGGGATTATTACTGATTTTCGTACTTGCCGTTCCATTTTCTAATTACTTCTTTAATTAGAAACTAAAAAGAATTGTCTGAAAGAGATCGAGATCCCAATTATTTGTGACTGTTCATGTCTCGAGTCGAGGCCGGATGATAAAGCCAGGAAAGTACGGGGTAAGGAGGTGGCGCAGATGACAAATACCACTGGAAGGATTCCCTCGTGGTTGGTAGGTACTGTAGCCGGTACACTTGTGATAGGTTCGCTAGGCATATCCTCTTACGGAGCTTACTCGGGGTTGGGGTCGTCTCCTCAATAATAATTGCCGCTTGATCAATAAAATTTTGCCGAATTCTACAAGCAAGCGAAGTCTCCGTTTTTTCTTCCCTTTTTACCTAAAGAAGGAGAAGGAAAAAGCGGTTCAATTCAATATATCTCTATTTAGTTAGATAGAGACAGATTAGTGATATGTTGAATTGTAGTCGATTCGTCGACCGGACGTAGTAATGCTCAGCTTCATTGGTATCGTAGCTCCACGACGCATCTCTTGAGTAGACGGGTCGATCGATTCTTTTATATCTAAAGAATCGGTCGAGGCTGAATGTGACAACTAGAACGAATAGTTCTTCCTACAGCTTATTTTTTACAATACTATAACTTATACAGGTGGGAAGGTCGACATTCCGGTTTGGGGGAGGTATTCCAGTCCGGGAGAGAAAGCTGGTTTGATATAATCGGATCAATCAATAGGTTTTCGGGTACAACTTCTATTTTAACAAACTAACAAATGAAGTTTTTTTTCTTTACTTCTTTCTAAAAACAATCTTACCAACTAGTCCTATCCATATTTGTGGCCTACCTCCCCACCCGACGTTGCATCTTCCGTGCCCCAGTTCAGACTTGATAGAGTCGAACTGGGGAACTGGTCGGTGAAGAAGTCAACCGATTGCGTCAGAGAATACATGTGGGTGACGTCGACGACGTCGTTGACGCCGCCGACGAAGCCGAAGTCGACGCAATCAACACTCTCGGTGCGGCTATCAAACCATTGACTGAAGAAGAAAAAAAAAAGACAGGTGGAGATCTCTTTTTCTACACGCAGTTATCGGTTGGGTTATTTAGCCACGGGAGGGATGGCGAGAAACGGAAGGAGTAGGCAGTCAGAAATTCATTTCTGCCAACTGGACTTTCTCAAACTGTTTCTTCTTAAGCACGAGGAAAATCTGTGCCAAGGTAACCGATGCAAAAAAAGCTATGAGACCCTGAATACGCAACGGGTCTTGGAGTACGACTTCAACTTCTCCCTGACCAAATCCACCAACATTGGGGTTATTAGTCAATGGCTGATCGGCCTTGACGAACTCACCTTCCGAAACGATGAGCTCGAGGCCGGGGGGGACGGTATCAGTTGTTTCACGATTCTCGGATGACTCTTCGATAGTGATTTCGTATCCACCCTTTCCTTCTTTACGAACAACCCTCTTTATTTTTCCCGTTACTGAAGCGGTATAGACCGTGTTGTTGCTTCTGCTCCCATCTGGGTAGATTTGTCCCCTCCCCCTATTCCCCCCAACATAAATGGGATATTTCGGGAAATGAGCTTCTTTGTTAGTACCAGGGTCCGGTGAGATAATCGGAAATATGATTTCGCTGTATAATTTGCCCGGCACTGGTCCTACGACGATTACATTTTCTCTCCCGGGACGGTAACTCTGAAACGACAATTTTCCCAATTTTTCTTTCATTTCGACTGGGATGCGATTAGAAGGAGCCAACTCGAACCCCTCTGGTGGAATGAGGACAGCGCCGACATTCAACCCGCCTTTTTTCCCGTTTGCGAGTACTTATTTTATCTACGTATCATAGGGAATCTTAACAACTGCTTCAAATACAGTATCGGGAAGAACGGATTGCGGGGCCTCAATATCCACAGGTTTCTTGGCTAGGTGACAATTGGCGCACACAATACGCCCCGTAGCTTCTCGGGGATTTTCATAATTCTGTTGCGCAAGAATCGGATATGCATTTGATACAGATGGACAGTTTAATTCACCGAAACCGATCGATACCGCAAGTGACAGAATCCACCACTTCTCCATCCAGTTATTCGTAATTCTTCTTCGCATAGATTGGTGATTAGTCTCAAGTCTTTGTACAAACGGGTCATGTGTCCGCTTGGTAGCAAATAATTTTTTCCCGTTCCAAATCTTTCCTCTTCTATAACCCTTCGATCATTATTAGCAGATGACGAACGAGAGGGGGGGGGGTGCAAATAACCCAAATGGGTGGACTAGTCTAGCCTGCTAGATGCAAATTCGGAGAAGTGGTTGTCACCCACTCATTGTATGATAAGTTGCTACAATCGAGGGAGATGTGCGACTCAAGTGACGAAAAATCCAATATTTGGATACTGTATCTGAAATAACTGGAAAGGTTGAGACGAGGCGAGAAATTACATATTTATCGGGAATTAGGCCGAAATGTTCGAAGAAGGAGCCTATGACTATTTCCCAACCATGGGGCGAGTGGAATCCTACACATAAATCAGTTAGTGAGGGAATGGAAAACGCTTTCGTCGTGTCATTCAAACTATAAAATGACTCCTGAATCCGGGAATTTGAAACTGCAAGTCTCTTTCGACCCGTTATAAGCAATAAAGCTGGGATGGCAATACTAATTACATCGGTTACTAGCTGCAGCAGTAGCTGAATATTCAGTTCGTTATACATTATTGCCAATTGAGTAGTCTCGTCATATGCATTTGCATCATAATTTTGCAACTGCGTATCTGCCAAATGTTCAGTCGCGTCATCTAACCAGAGCAATGCTTCTACCTCTCGGAGCTGCTTCAGAGCCTTTTCCTCTTGAAGGGGGTTGATAAACACCTGGGTTTGGGTAATGTTCCACCAGCCCCTAATCCAAGACTCTAAAAACCAATTTCTGAAACTGATTGGAATCGTGAGAGGGAGAAGCAGGAAACACCCAACATATTGAAGGGAAACTAATGCTTGGTTTTTAGCTAAGTCGAAATCATTATGTACCAATGCACTTGATTGGTTTGTCAATTCTGCCCCGAACCTGGATAAAGTGCGGGTTACAGACCGAGGCACCAAACTAATTGACTCGTAGGCCGACGGAAAATTTGCTGATTCGTAACTAAATGATTTTTCAATCACTTTTTTGGTAGTTTGGAATGGGAGAAAGTTTACGGAGCAACGTGCTCCCTTGGCATCAAACTCATTTGAAGTCGCTTCAATCCAAGCTAATTTCCTACTTATTTCTTCCACACCATCCAACTTGTAAAAGACACATCCTTTTGCGGGAGGAAAATCATTCTCCAGTTTATCTTCTGAGAAACTAACTTTTTTCCTTCGTCTACTGATTGTTTCGCCATTCGTGTAACAACTTTGGCGAGATTTTAAAGATATATCTTGGAGAAGCGAAGTATCTGGAAGGTTCGGCGAAGACGTATTCAAACAATTTTCTGTCAAAAAATTTTTTGCGCAATGGCACCCAACTGGAAACAATCCCAGTAGCTTTGTCCCGAAAATGAGTTTCAGGTTTTTTTGCATTCCCAAAAGAGATATGCTAAATCTGTGCTCTAAGAGACTGCAATATATTAGATATCTAGATTTCTTGGATGCCGTGTTTGTGGGCGCTGTCGTGGCCCGCGGCAACTCCTCCGGTGTTGGGGGGGATAATTCCATTCGCACGAGAAGCGGGGAGTCGTTTATCAAGGGCTGTAGTTGCTTACTAGCCTCATAAGCTCTATCCGGGGAACGTTGTGGAGTACTAAAAAGCCGTCGAAGAATTCTTCGCTTCCAGTGATGTAATCGCATATATTAACTGTAACTATCTATCAATCGGGAGGAGGAAATAGGCGAAGTACGAGACTAATCAGATAAATTCTTGTAATTAGGATATCCCTTCTTTGCTTCTGACCCCCCCCCCCCCGAACTTTCTCTTTCCGTAGCTCCCTCCACTCCAGTAGCCTCGCATTTTTTTGCAAATCATCCGGTTCTGAAATTCGATAAATTTTAAAAACCTTCAATCGATACGCGTGGGAAACGAGCGGGTTCGGCAGCTTTTTCTTCCATATCTTCTAGGGCTAAACCTTCACCGATCCTAGTTAGTGGGATATTTCGCCGACCCCTGACTTTCAGGTAGAGAATTCGACGTGGATAAAAGCCTCCCCTACTTTCTAATCCAACCGCTTCCACATCTTTTAGTACAAGTCGAATGTGGATGCGACGATTCTTTCCGGGAAAGCCCCACCGAAAGATGGAAGAAAACCCTTCTCGCTTATCAAACAAGTTGTATCCGCCCCCCACGTTCCGAAACGCAGTACACCACAGATACAGCCCGAGAAAGAGGCCTGCAATCCCGTAAAAACACATTACAACACCCTGTGGGATAAAAACAATGTGTTCGGATGAAAGTCCGGGGATCAGATCTTTCCCGACGCAGCTAGAGAATCCCACTGGTAGAAAACCTGTTGCGCCGCAGACAAGGATACAGGCCCAACATGAATTTGCAAATGTACGGGAGCCTTTTATGAAATCTACTTGGATCCATTTGGAGCGGCAATTCATTACTATTTCCTCGCAGATTGTGTAATAGATGGATTAGCCATTTTGTCATCAATTTTGCTTCTCCCATTTCCTTATTCAGTCCATCACCTCCGCTTGTTTGCAACTTATTCGCGTTTAATAACGAAGTGCAAAGATGGGGTTCAAGCATAGCATATGGGATGGGGTAGTTATCTACATGTATCTCACCCTAAGAACAAATAATCAATCTATATCTCATTTCTGTATGAAATGAAAATGAGACATAGATTGATTGGAGTAGCATTCTTTCCCGAGCTTGTTGGGACGGGGATAACCACCAAGAAAGAGGGAATTCATCTTGATTAAGTATTAGCTGAGACTAGACTTCGAATTCAATTGGTATCAGGAAGTCACCGAGCGGTTTGCTCCGTCTCCAGAAAATGGGAAGAGAATTATAGGATTTCATCCCGCTCCACATATAGAAATGAAATAGCCATTGCAACTGCTGGAAACACCAAACCGACTAGGGGTACGAAAATAGAGGGTAGATGAGATGCTGCCATGATAAAATTACCTCAACTACAATAAAGAAAAGAAGAAATTTATTTATACAACGATATATCTCTGTTTCACTCTTCTTTCTAATATATAATGATATTCCCTTTGTTCCAGAAAGAAAAGGGGTTTACAGGCTTCCAGTAAAATAATCTAATTTGGATTTTTCATTTTTTGGGGTTTATCGGGGAGGGAACGAGTACGCCGACACCAAAAGATCCGAGAAATTTTTCATTACAAAGAAGAAACGGAAATAACGATTGTTTTCCCGTTTATTGGTGAAGAGGTAAGATGTGGCTGATTTAGAAATACGAGAAATAAAATTTGGAACGAATTCAATTTCTTTTACAAGGAGCTAATGAATAAAGCTCAGGTATTTCGCCCAAAACACCCTTCGAGAGATTACGTGGAACGATCGAATCGAGTAGCCCATTATCAAATAAAGACTCAGCTGCTTGAAAGCCATCAGGTATCTTTTGACGCGATGTTTGTTCAATTACCCTTTTACCGGCGAATGCTATATACGCTTTGGATTCGGCAATAATTATATCCCCCAACATGCCAAAACTGGCAGTGGCACCCCCTGTGGTTGGATAGGTAAGAATCGATATATGAAGTAATTTTCTTTGAACTTGATGGATTTGCAAGACGGACGAAATTTTAGCCATTTGCATCAAGCTCAACGTTCCTTCCTGCGTACGCGCTCCCCCGGAAGCACAAATTAAGACCAACGGCGAAGATTTGTCCGTGGCATATTCGATTAAGCGAGTAATCTTTTCACCTACGACAGAACCCATGCTGCCCCCCATGAAGTGGAAGTCCGTAACACCAAGTGCGATAAGTGTTCCATTTAGATATCCTATACCTGTTTGAACGGCGTCGGTTAAACCCGTTTTTTCTTGAGAAACAGCTACCCGATTCTGGTGGGAATCCTCGTCGGAAAAATCTAAAACATCTTTTGCAGTCATGTCTTCATCCATGGGAATCCATGTGTTGCGATCGATCAAAAGTTCGATCCTTTCCATACTATTCATTGAAAGATGATAACCGCGTTCTTCACAAACACTTCTATTCTGTCTCAAAAATTTTGCATGAAGCATATTTCCGCAGTTATCGCATCGAGCCCGTAATCCTCTATTCGTGTTAACACTTATCCGCTTCTCTCTTTCTTTTTCAGTTGAGATAGAGCCTCTCGTAGCTTCCTCGGGGAAAGCTCCAATCAATCCACCAAATTTGCGCTTATCTTCAAACCAATTTATTACAGACGTAAAAATCTCCTCATCTGTTGTTTCCCCTTAGCCCGTGGAAAAAATAAATTTTAAATAGATTTTCTATGATGTGACGAACTTCTCCTCCAATTGAAGTAGGTATCAACAAATCGGGACCAAATCCAAGTTTATTGACCCAATAAATAATTGGCAATTAATAAATAATTGGCAATTGACTAGTTATCTATCAAATCAATCATATTGTAGGTATTCAATTTCTATTATCCAACGAAACAAGCGAAGCTATATGCTGTGAAACTCAGCATGGTAGAGGTGTTTCTAATAAAGTGTTGAGTTTAACTTCAGACTACTCGTTCGTATCTCGTAATTTTGCAACACGAGTTGGTAGGGATTCGAACCCTCGGATTCACATTTCGAGACTATGTGCTTCTCAGTTTCCGTCATTGATTAACCAACCTTAATACGTATCGCATATTGGGAGTATGGGGAAAATTAACTACTTCCCGATACTCCTAATATGTCTGACAACTGTTGCGGAACGGATACCAGTAGTAAATAGCTACGGAGATCCAAATCTATTTACAACGTATCAATTGTTTCGAATTCAAATTTGATTGCTTTCCATATCTCGCATGCGGCAGCCAATTCCGGACTCCACTTACTAGCTTCGCGAATAATTTCATTACCTTCACGAGCGAGATCGCGACCCTCATTACGGGCCTGTACGCAAGCTTCTAATGCGACTCGGTTGGCTACCGCACCGGGTGCATTTCCCCAAGGATGTCCCAAGGTTCCTCCACCGAACTGTAAGACAGAGTCGTCCCCAAAGATTTCGGTTAGAGCGGGCATGTGCCAGACGTGGATACCCCCCGAAGCTACGGGGAGTACACCCGGCATAGATACCCAATCTTGCGTGAAATAGATACCACGGCTACGATCTTTCTCGATATAGTCGTCGCGAAGTAAATCGACGAAACCCAAAGTGACTTCTCGTTCCCCTTCTAGTTTGCCTACTACAGTTCCGGCGTGTATATGATCCCCACCGGACATGCGTAATGCTTTGGCCAATACGCGGAAATGTATACCGTGATTTCGTTGTCTATCGATCACGGCATGCATCGCACGGTGAATATGAAGAAGCAGTCCATTGTCTCGGCAGTGAAAAGCTAAGCTTGTATTTGCGGTAAACCCTCCGGTCAGATAGTCATGCATGACTATTGGTGCACCCAACTCCCTAGCAAAAACAGCTCTCTTCAACATTTCTTCACACGTACCTGCAGTAGCATTTAGGTAATGCCCCTTGATTTCGCCCGTTTCAGCCTGGGATTTGAAAAGAGCTTCTGCTACGAATAAGAAGCGATCTCTCCAACGCATGAATGGCTGGGAATTTACGTTTTCGTCATCTTTCGTAAAATCAAGTCCACCACGAAGGCATTCATAGACGGCTCTACCATAATTTTTAGCAGACAGACCTAATTTTGGCTTGATTGTACATCCCAATAAGGGACGTCCATATTTGTTCAGTTTATCCCTTTCGACCTGAATGCCATGAGGCGGTCCAATGAAAGTTTTGGAATAAGCAGGGGGAATTCGGAGGTCTTCCAAGCGTAGGGCGCGTAGAGCCTTAAATCCGAAAACATTACCTACAATGGAGGTGAACAAATTGGTGACAGAACCTTCTTCGAATAGATCCAAAGGATAAGCTACATACGCAATATACTGGTTTTCTTCTCCAGCGACGGGTTCGATGTCGTAGCATCGGCCCTTGTAACGGTCAAGACTGGTCAACCCATCTGTCCATACAGTGGTCCACGTACCCGTGGAGGATTCCGCAGCTACCGCAGCTCCAGCTTCCTCAGCCGGTACTCCGGGCTGTGGGGTCATCCGGAAGGCTGCTAAGATATCGGTATCTTTGGTCTTGTATTCGGGAGTGTAATAGGTCAGTCGGTAATCTTTGACACCAGCTTTGAATCCAACACCTGCCTTAGTCTCCGTTTGTGGTGACATGGGTTTGTTCCTCCCTATGACTAAATTAGTAAATCTTGCAAAGATGAGATCTGCTCGGCATAGGTAGAGTATTTCGATGTGAAACGCGAAGTGGATATAGTTCAACCCGCGCATGATACTTATACCTGTCAAAACTCCATTTAAAGCATGGAACATTATCATTTTATACCGCGTCTCACACGGGGTGCAACTAATCAATCCGTTTTCTTACAGAAACTGCTTAAGAAGCAGCATTCTGCCTCATCTCAATACATTGACTCGGGAATCTCTTCGTGGTTAGACTGGTCGATAGAATACGAACTAAATAATTGCCAATCTCTCGCGTTTAATGGTCAATCTCGTTTGAAAGAGAGGAGAACGCGTACCCCAATAATGAAGATTCAATGAATAGAGCGCAGATTTCATCAGCCTCTCGATCGTATACAAAACGAAGGATAAGTTTGCTTCATCTGCGGTTCGGTTTACCCCCCCCCCCCCTCCTATTTCATTTACCTATAGCTACATCTGCGAAACGAATTTAAATAAAGGGGAGTGAGTGGGAAGGGGGCGATTAACTCCTTCCTTCCCATCGACCACTCAACGATGAAATACCATATATTTCTATCGATTCAGTAATCAAATAAAGATAATACACCGAAATAGTATAGTTACGAAAACCAGTTCTCTCTCTTTCGAAATTTCTGAATTGGTGGAAAGAAACGTGGGCTATATCACTCAGATCATTGGACCAGTGTCGGATGTGGCTTCCTCGCCGGGGAAAATGCCCAATATCTACAACTCACTAATAGTCAGGGGACAAAATCCAGCAGGTCAAGAGATTAATGTTACTTGTGAGGTCCAACAATTATTAGGTAATAATGAAGTGAGAGCTGTAGCTATGAGTGCCACAGACGGTTTGATGAGAGGTATGGGTGCTGTTGATACGGGAGCCCCCCTCAGTGTTCCCGTTGGTGAAACTACTCTGGGACGAATATCCAATGTCCTTGGCGAACCCGTAGATAATTTGGGTCCCGTACAAGGTAGTACGACATTTCCGATTCACAGGTCCGCCCCGGCATTTACCCAGTTGGATACCAAATTATCGATTTTCGAAACGGGTATAAAGGTTGCGGATCTCTTGGCTCCGTATCGGAGAGGCGGGAAAATCGGGTTATTTGGTGGGGCTGGAGTTGGAAAGACGGTTCTTATTATGGAATCAATCAATAATATTGCGAAAGCTCATGGAGGTGTATCCGTATCTGGCGGGGTAGGAGAACGTACACGTGAAGGTAATGACCTTTACATGGAAATGAAAGAGTCAAAAGTTACTAATGAACAAAACATTTCGGAATCAAAGGTGGCTCTGGTTTATGGTCAGATGAATGAACCACCGGGAGCTCGTATGAGAGTTGGCTCAACTGCTCCAACAACGGCGGAATACTTTCGAGATGTTAACAAGCAAGATGTACTCCTATTTATTGACAATATTTTCCGCTTTGTCCAGGCGGGATCGGAGGTCTCGGCGTTACTGGGTAGGATGCCTCCCGCCGTGGGTTATCAACCGACCCTTGGTACAGAAATGGGATCATTGCAGGAGAGAATTACTTCCACCAAGGAGGGATCAACAACTTCCATTCAAGCTGCTTACGTACCTGCCGATGATTTGACTGACCCGGCTCCCGCCACGACATCTGCACACCTAGACGCTACTACCGTGCCTTCGAGGGGATTAGCGGCGAAAGGTATTTATCCAGCCGTAGACCCGCTGGATTCGACCTCGACTATGTCACAGCCTTGGATTGTGGGTGAGGAGCATTACGACACGGCACAGGGAGTTAAGCAAACTTTGCAACGTTACAAGGAACTTCAAGATATTATAGCTATTCTCGGACTAGACGAGTTATCCGAGGAAGATCGCCTGACGGTAGCTAGGGCTCGGAAAATAGAACGTTTCTCATCGCAACCCTTCTTCGTGGCAGAAGTTTTCACCGGCTCCCCGGGTAAGTACGTCAGTTTATCAGAAACCATTAAGGGATTTCAAATGATTCTTCCTGGAGAGTTGGATAATCTCCCCGAACAAGCTTTTCACTTAGCTGGCAATACCGACGAAGCCACTGCGAAAGCTGCGGCTTTACAAGCGGAGGGTCAGTAAAAGAGATGGTATTGAATCTTCGCGTAATGGCCCCTAATCGAATAGTTTGGAATTCCGAGGTTTGGGAAATCGCTTCATCCACCAATAGTGGTCAGGTTGGTATACTACCCAATCATGCGCCGCTTCTTACAGCTTTGGATATGGGAGTTTCGAAAATACGTCACGATGGGCAGTGGTCTTCAATGGCGCTGATGGGCGGCTTCGCCATGGTAGATAACAATCGGGTAACAATATTAGTTAACGAAGCGGAAAGAGCTACCGAAATCGATCCCGACGAAGCTCGAAGAACTTTTCAGATGGCTCAGGCTGACTCAGCTAAGGCAGAAGGCAAGAAAAGAGTAATAGAAGCCAACTCAGCTTTTAAAAGAGCGAAGGCCAGACTAGAAGCTTCAACTGCGGTTTGACGCGTCTCCTCTAAGCCCAGAAGCACTAAGTGATTCGGTAGTCCTATGATAATACTATCGTGCTACGCGCAAAAACCTCTGATGTGTCTCATATGCAGTAAAACTTATTAGATACCAATTTAATCATCACGGTATCTAGTAAGTGTTACCTACTATTGGATTCGAACCAATGACTCTCGCCGTATGAAAGCGATACTCTAACCGCTGAGTCAAGTAGGCTGCCATCGATTTGTCCCACGTCACTTTTTATACCTCTACCTATCGAGGTGCGTGACTCATATATAGATATCTCTATTATACCCGAAGAAATAGCTAGACACAACAGCATGTTTCATCACTTGAGAAATATTCGATCCCATATATATATATATATCGTTTTTTTCAAACCGATTCGTTGACTTGACAGAAATTAATTGATACCGATGAAGTTATTTCATATATGATCAAATGGATCAAGGGCTATAGCTCAGCGGTAGAGCGCTTCGTTTACACGTGCGCCGATGTCTCTTCCTCGCGAGATTTGTCGAAACCCAACGATTCGTGTGAAACTCCGCATGATAGTTTTTTGTTTCACTTGAAGCGGAGAATACGGAAGAAACCAGTAGCATGACAGATGGGTTGACCAAAACAAAGTAAGTCAACCCCCAGAAGTTGATATGGTGAGTAAGTGGCTTATCCGACGCCGGAAGTGGTGAGGGCGGCGCGAGTACCCCAGGTGAGATCTCTTCTTTGTCTCACGAACTTTCGAGTAGAGAAAGTGTTGCACACCGCTTCCAAGCGACAGAGAATCTTTGATATCGCGAGGTGGACCTGTGTCCCTAGAGGCAAACCTGTGTCAACACGGCGTTAGTGACCTTCTCAAGATACTTCGGGATTGCTTGATTTACTTCTTCTTTCCCCATGTAGTTCCTCAAAAAGAATTTTTGGGGGAATAAGGGGTTGGTGCATCAGCAATTGGCTGTTTTTGCCGACTAAATTGGGGAGCAGCTGGTAGGAGAGCCCTATGCTGTAGAAGCGGCATGTTGGGTTTGCCACGCAGTTCGAGAACGTTTCTCCACATTCCGATCCGCATGACCGGGAGTGTCTACGGCTTGAATCCGTATAGTCCTAACTCGAAGAAAAAGGAGTGGGAGGTCGTTGACACACCGTATGTCTACCCAATCAATCCAAGTTGTCTATTTAAATGACTATATTATCACATCTAAATTATTAAGCTTTTCTCTTTCTAGTGAGATATATATATATATGTCAGTTCTTTGATGCAGTTAATCACTAACTGAATCGGGGAGATGTGCAAGCAATTTGTTGAAAGTTACGAATCACCCAATTTTTCTGCTAGAAAGCCGACATTGCCATTCTCGGAAATAGAAAGCTAACACCCCTCTCCACTTCTCATTATCGATGGGGTAACTGCCGGTATAGTCAAACTAAAAATTTAATTCACTTCCCCAAGGGGGTTATACGTGCCAAACCCATTGCAGTATAGCAAGACGGTGGTTATTTACCAACCCAGATGTCGACACCTTTTCGTTTAGCTCCAGGTTTATCAACTAAATTAAGAAATTGAGGCGAAAGGGGTATGCAAATGTTTCTGCTCCACCAATATGACTCCTTCTGGATTTTTCTGCTAGTATCTATATCTATTCCCTACTTAGCTTTTTCGATTCCCGGATTTATTGCTCCCACTCGGGAGGGACCAGAGAAGTTAACGAGTTACGAGTCGGGCATTGAGCCGAAGGGAGATACTTGGATTCGATTTCAGATACGTTATTACATGTTTGCTTTGGTTTTCGCGGTCTCCGACGTCGAAACCGTATTTCTCTATCCCTGGGCTGTTTCTTTCAGGGAATTGGGACTATTTGCTTTCATCGAAGTGATCATTTTCATCTTTATATTAGTAGTTGGTTTGGTTCACGCATGGCGAAAAGGAGCATCGGAATGGCGTCAACTTCCGAATATTCGGGTGAAAGCGGCAGAGAGAGAGTCGAACCCCGCGGTGTAGATATCCCCCTCAATTCGGCGGAGCCTCCCCTCCCCGAATGGGGTGTGTCGAATTCAATTTTTTTAGCTAATATGAGTGATTTCTCCAACTGGTCCAGACTTTCCAGTTTGTGGCCACTTCTATACGGCACCAGCTGCTGCTTCACCGAATTTGCCTCCCTAATTGGTTCACGATTTGATTTTGACCGATACGGTCTAGTACCCAGATCCAGTCCTAGGCAGGCAGACCTAGTTGTTACCGCTGGCACTGTAACCATGAAGATGGCCCCGTCCCTCGTAAGACTCTACGAGCAAATGCCTGATCCGAAGTATGTAATCGCTATGGGAGCTTGCACCATTACAGGGGGCATGTTTAGCACAGATTCCTACAGCACCGTTCGCGGGGTAGACAAATCAATTCCCGTTGATATCTATTTGCCGGGTTGCCCACCCAAACCTGAAGCTATTACTGATGCCGCAACAAAACTCCGTAAGAAAATTGCTAGAGGAAGTTTCATAGATCGGGCTTCCCGCCCCACCCGAACGAAATACCCCAACCTAAATCATCGATTTCGCTTTGTACCTAGCATTCATATAGGTGAATACAACCAAGAATTAACTAATTGTAACACAAAGCTCTTATCAAATAATTTCTCGGAAAACTTTCAAAAGCTTGGAGATAGGCCTGAGAAGTAAGTATCAGAAGTAGGCGAATAACTAGATTTTATTTCATACCTGGATAAAAAGGGAGAGGTATCAACCAATATGAACACTATCGATAGGGATAAGTTCAATATCGAGACGCGGGGTCGATTATCCGCTTGGTCAACCAAACATAAGTTTTCCCACCGACCTTTGGGTTATGATTACAGGGGTGTCGAGACTTTGCAAGTCAAGTCGGAGGAGTGGTTGTCTGTAGCTGTCGCCCCATATGCTTACGGCTTCAATTACCTGCGCCCCCAATGCGCCTACGACTCGGCACCGGGAGGGTCTTTAGTCAGTGTATACCATCTGACACAGATGCGAGATCAGCCAGATCAACCCGAGGAAGTGTGTACAAAAATATTTGTTCCAAGAAAAGACCCTAGAATACCTTCGGTTTACTGGGTTTGGAAAAGCTCAGATCTCCAGGAACGTGAATCCTATGACATGTTGGGAATAATCCATCAGGGTCATCCGCACCTTAGGCGTATACTGATGCCTGAAAGTTGGGTAGGGTGGCCTCTACGCAAAGATTACGTCGTACCCAATTTCTACGAGTTACAGGATGCCTATTAATTCGTACGAGGGTGAAAGAAGAAATTGGTCTCGTCTGAAAACTTACTTCCCGACCGTCGGGATACCGTTACCTACCATCTAATCCTTACCAAAACTGTTTACGGTTACCAAGCTCTCGAGTAACCCACCCAGTTTTCAAGATACTTCCTGGTTTTTGGTTAGCTCCTTCAGGGCTGGTTGATTTTCTGCAATACCAGAACTGGTTTGGCTTATCTCACAAACCATTTGGATGCCAAGAACCAGATTTGAACTGGTGACACGAGGATTTTCAGTCCTCTGCTCTACCGACTGAGCTATCTCGGCCGATTCATTTACGGATAAAACTCAACTAGAAATCAGTGAAGTTTATTTTTAAACTTCAGCTTCTTGCCTAGTCAAACCGTTGATCTCGCCTTCGTCGACCTGTTTGACACAATATCGTTTCCAGTAAATAAAGTCTGGAGGGGGAGGGGGCTCGACTGAGCCATTCACGTATATTAAAAGCCTGAATGGCTCACCTGCGAAGTGTTTCGGAGAGACCGAAGAAAATAAAATTGAAGTGGCTTCCGTTTCCGTATTTTGCTTCCGAACAAATTGTGTGAATCCGAACAACCTGAAATGGGTTAACTGAAGTGTCTCGTTGGGGATAGAGGGAGTCGAACCCTCACGGTCGAAACCAACGGATTTTCGTTCCACTGCAACTTGCGCCGCTATTCCTTATCTCATTAAGTGTGTAGAATGGGACTCTACCTCCATTCACGAAAGTATCATTTTCTGCTACCGGCTCGCTTGTTGAATAATTTTCATCGGAATGGAATGGGATCCTGCAACAGGTAAGAGAAGAATATGCGGACTGGCTATAGTAGAAGGAGTCTACTTAAGTGTTGCATTACCAAGTACGAACAGAATTTCGTGAATGAATGCTGGGCCCAAACCGAGGGGTCCGCGTCCGAATAAGAAAAGAATTAAAATTTTATTCCCTTACCAGGTTTCAGTCTTATACTTATACTTCTACATCTTATCCCATGCAGTTAACCACGCAAAAAAGTTAGATATTCAGTTATTTCGAGAACTAGTAACTAACAGACTGCTCGTTGGAATGGTCCCCGTCGAGTCTCTGCACCTATCTCGCCTCATCGCCCGAAATTCATCTGAATAATACAAGATTTGGCTCAGGATTGCCCGATAAATGGTCCCAGGTTCCCCTGAATCTGGGGACTGCCACTTGATACGTCTCCATACCCAGGCTCAATCTGGTTGAGTCCGCTGCGTCTACCATTCCGCCATATCCCCACCCTTTAGGCCCCAACGAACTGACGAGAAGAGATAGATAACCACAGATATGTGTCTGAAAACTTTCGGCGTGCTTACACCTACTAATCCGCCTACCCCAGGCGGACTCCATTTCGTCCACCCTTAATTTGAAATAGTCCGGAACCGTGACATAATTTGTCTACACAATTTCTTTGGTTTAGTAGGCTTTTAACTAAAAGGAGACGAATTTGTTTCATTATCTCGCACTTCAAGTAAAAAAATGCATGTAATTCAACTTGTCGACGACGAGTTAATTGCTTCCCAAAAGTTGAGTTTCTATTATAGAAGTATATATGAATGCACTACTTGAAGCAATATATTATATTCGCCAATCAGTTTGATTTTTTTTTTGATGAAATTTTTATGTAAATGGATATGCTATAACGTCTTTATTTGGCATTACGAATCGCTGGCAGTTTTCGTCTACCCCCCCCCCCCCCCCCACCTCTTTCTGAACTGCTGATAACAAGTTGGATATTTGTTAGTCACTATTCATATGTTATGATTGTCACAGATATCAACCCTGACTGACTTCTATTTACCTCGCCAGCAGTAGTAGGTGGTATCTCCGTGCTGATCCCATAAGTTTATTCCCCAACTATAAAACGTTTACAGAAAAGGAGTTTTCACGTCTCGCTACCGAGGACCTCGCTTGAAAATGATACGTCGCCTAAAGAATTTACCGGGGCTTACGGGTGGGGGTGAAACACCCAACTTGGGAGAATTTCGAGTTGCTACCGATCAATCAGCTTCAAGAAAAATTTCTCAATTCTGTGTGCGTTTGGAGGCCAAACAAAGACTACGTTTCAATTACGGATTAACGGAGCGACAATTACTGAAATACGTACGTATCGCTAGAGGAACTAGGGGTTCAACGGGCCAAGTACCGCTGCAATTACTTGAGATGCGTCTGGATAATATTATTTTTAACTTAGGTATGGCTTCCACGATTCCTGCCGCTAGACAGTTAGTTAATCACAGACATATTTTAGTGAACAATCGTATTGTAGATATACCAAGCTACCGCTGCAAGCCGAAAGATATTATCACTGTTCGAAATCGACCAACTTCCTGTAATGCGCTGAAGGGTGAGTCTCCCGGGGGGGACAAAATACCGGATCACTTGACCGCTTCTCTGTCGGAAGGGAACAGGCCTACAGGGTTGGTGAATCGCGTTGCCAATCGAGAATCCGTCAATTTGAATATAAATGAATTGTTAGTTGTTGAGTATTACTCCCGCAAAGCTTAATGATCATTTACTGAGTCAAAAATTTAATCGAGTAATTTGGAGGTCTCTACAATGGAAACCCAGGCAAAGCACTTGGGATGATAAAATTCAAGAAGCAGATTACTCGGAAAAGAAAATAACGAAAGTTTCTTGGTCTGGCTTGTTACTTCTTCCGAGCAGAAATTAACTTAGAATTTTCTGCCTTATAGATAAATACTCCGGTTTTGGGCAATTTAATTCGGTACGCGGTGAATTATCCGAATCACTGGTCCACGTCACTTCAACGAAATTCCTAATCAGCCAAAGTATTACCAACTCTTACTGCTTCTACTGAGACGGTCCTTTAGCTTTTTTTCGGACAGCTTGATTCGAAACCCGGACTCCAGCCTGTCTTTTCCGAATCGGCTATTTAGCTAGATTTCGATAAAGAAGAGAAGAAAGATAGCCTTGGAGAGGTAAAAATAGAGAAAGGAAAGGGAGGGATTCGAACCCTCGGTAGCTAGAAATCTACTTAGCATTTCCGGTGCTACGCCTTAAACCGCTCGGCCACCCTTCCTGGGGTTCATCAATTAAGTTATTCGACATATTTTAGGGATTTAGGTAGTAAAATGGCAAGTGACTTGCGAGTAGTAGTTGGGAACAATTTCTTTTCCGAAATGCAAATCAGGCAGGGGTAAAATATTCAACGCGACTTGACACTTTACTAATTTTTTCTTCCATATTATCGGCTAAGCATACCTTTCCTTTTGCAACCTCAATTGATGTACCAATAATAGGTGGGGCGCAAAAGAAAAACAAGGAGTCGAAATTGATTACGCCTAGATCTCAGAGAAATGACAACTTTATCGACAAAACTTTCACAATTCTAGCGGATATTTTGTTGCAAATCTTACCCACCACTAAGAGAGAGAGGGAAGCTTCTACATACCACAGGGATGGCGCGATTCGATAAGGCAAGCAATTTACCATTACTCAATAGAAGTTGAATAAATTATAGCTTCGATAAGCCCACATTTCCCAGAGGTGTGTTTCGATTGCCAAACAAACCCTTCGGTCGCGTATCCACGATTGATGCAGCCTCGGAAGCTACGGCTCCCACTTCCCACGGATTTCGGTATCAAGCAAGCAGGAGGTTAGATCCATAAATTGATGTGTAATACGTGGTAATTTCATGAGTAAGCACAGGGAGGGGGCAGGCACCACGTGAAGGAATCGGCAATACAAAATCTCCGTCAATTTTTAGTTTCGACAGATATCGCCTGCTCTCGGTAACTTCGAAGTCGCGGTAACGGCCAGTAGCGGTTGGGGCAACAAACATCCATCCCGTTTGCAGCTTGGATACCCTTAAAATCATCGGAGATTGCTGAAGTGAATAACCCCTCAAAAAACGAAACGTTGGGAACGAATAAATTGACAAGGGATTCGTTGTTACTGCTGTTGCCACGAGGGAATGACGCAACCGCTTCAGAAAATTCTTTGCGAGAAGGATGGTTAGATACCAGCTTCATGAAACACTAACCCCCGCTTGGTTTCCCTGGTTTCAGTTTGGGAGTAAAAATAACTAGGTCACTTGGAATGCTATTTTTTACCCGCGAATCGAGCGGGAGGAGCCGTATGAGTTGGGAACCTCATGTGCGGTTTCGAAGCGGGGCTTATTCGTATAAGCAACCGTAACGGATGTCGGCCCAATCCGAAGGAGAATATGCAGAAGCTTTATGAAGCTACTACAAAGCCATGCGTTTGGAGGTTGATTCCTATGACCGAAGTTACATACCTCATAATATAGGCCCCACTCACACAAGCAATGGAAAACATGCAAGAGCTTTGGAATACTACTTTCAAGCACCGGAGCGGAATTCTTCTCCGCCACAAGCTTTTAATAATATGGCTGCGACCTGTCACCACGTGCGACTACCTGCGCTTCAGGATTCTTCGGTTTATAAATACTCAACCAATGAAAAGGGCTTCCCCCAAGCATACTTCCGAACGGGAGCTGCCTCGAGCTGCGGGATTCGGCCTCTTTCGAAGCAATCCAGGTTTGGAGGAGGAAGGTAGCCTAACTGTCTCATGGATAACTGACTGAATCGAAGAATAAAGCACCGCAAAGATTCGTCATTGAAAATCTGGGTCGATACGATGAGATTGGTCCATCAAAAAAGTTATACAATTTTTCTCTGTAGTAGAGATGATTGGGAAAGAATAAGTGGCGGACCACGGTGTAGTATCAAATCCTAAAGGAAAAATTTTTCCAAGATTTCCAAAAAAATCCAAGTCGAGATGGGGTAGTTAGTGCCAAAAGAGGTTATTACTCCTTTCCTCTTGTTCTTTTAACTGGGAGTACGGAAAAAATTTTATTCGAGACGGATGAAATCAGAAACCTGACTATTCTTAGTTCCTCCGAAGTTTGAAAGTAATCCCTACTTCTTTGTTAGGGGACAGAAAGCCAGTAACGGAGTTGTCTGAGCCGTATGAGGTGGGAAACCCCCGAGTTCGGTTCTAAAGGAGGGGGTTTGAAAATAATCACCCATTCTGATCGAGGGGAACAGGCCATTCACCAAGGAAATTTAGAGATTTCGGAGGCTTGGTTTGATCAAGCTGCTGAGTATTGGAAACAGGCAGTAGCACCTTCCCCCGGTAATTACATTGAAGCACAGAATCGGTTAAAAATTACGGGACGCTCTTCTTTGTTTAACTAATCCGTGGGGGGAAGCGGAGCGACATGAAACAGAAAGGTTAACAAATGGAGTTGATAGATAGAGGTTCCTGCTTGCTCGACATCGACTTTGCCACCCCCCTCCCTACCGAACGGATGATCAATCCTATCAAGTCCATTAGGCACTATCGGGTCGTGTAATAATACCATCAAACGCCTACCCCGCATAACTTCTTTATAGCAGTTGCTCGAGTTTCAAACTCAAGGGAAAAGGGAATAGATTACTACATGCTGGTAGAAACTCTAGTTCTTGGAAGTTTCGTATCTTCCGTTGGTAGGTTGTTGTTATCCCCTGTCCGAAGAGAGGAGAGTCCCGATGACTATTCGTTCGCCAGAACCAGAAGTCAAGATTATGGTGGAGAAGGATCCCGTGAAAACCTCTTTTGAGAGATGGGCCCAACCCGGACATTTCTCGAGAAATTTGGCTAAGGGTCCTAGTACCACCACATGGATTTGGAACCTACACGCCGATGCCCACGATTTCGATAGCCATACCAATGATTTGGAGGATATATCCCGTAAAATATTTGGTGCTCATTTTGGTCAGCTAGCCATTATTTTCATTCGGTTGAGTGGCATGTACTTTCACGGGGCCCGTTTTTCCAATTATGAGGCGTGGCTGAATGATCCCACTCATGTGAAACCTAGTGCCCAGGTTGTTTGGCCAATAGTGGGTCAAGAGATACTTAATGGAGATGTAGGTGGAGGGTTCCAGGGTGTCCAGATAACGTCGGGGTTTTTCCAACTTTGGCGAGCTTCCGGAATAACTAGTGAGTTACAGCTCTATTGCACAGCTGTGGGTGCTTTAATTTTTGCCGGATTAATGTTTTTTGCCGGTTGGTTTCACTACCACAAAGCTGCCCCAAAACTAGCTTGGTTCCAGAACGTTGAATCAATGCTAAATCACCATTTGGCGGGTCTATTGGGGTTGGGATCTCTAGCGTGGGCGGGACATCAGATACATGTTTCACTACCAATTAACCAACTATTAGATGCAGGAGTTGACCCCAAAGAAATACCCCTTCCTCACGAACTCATTCTTAATCGTGATCTTCTAGCTCAGGCGTATCCGAGTTTTGCGAAAGGACTGATCCCGTTTTTTACTCTTGACTGGTCAGAATATTCAGATTCTTCGACTTTCCGTGGAGGGTTGAACCCAGTGACGGGGGGTTTGTGGCTGACTGATGCCGCACATCACCACTTAGCTATTGCTGTCCTTTTTTTGGTAGCTGGTCACATGTACAGAACCAACTGGGGTATCGGACATAGCACAAAGGAAATTCTGGAAGCTCATAAAGGCCCCTTCACGGGTGAGGGCCACAAAGGTCTTTACGAAATTCTAACGAGTTCGTGGCATGCTCAATTAGCGATCAATCTTGCCATGCTAGGTTCTTTGACAATTATTGTGTCCCACCACATGTATGCAATGCCCCCGTATCCTTACTTGGCCACCGATTATGCCACACAACTTTCCTTGTTTACGCATCATATGTGGATAGGAGGGTTTTTAGTAGTTGGTGCAGCTGCACACGCAGCTATTTTTATGGTAAGAGATTATGATCCAACTACTCAATACAACAATTTGTTAGACCGTGTCATTCGGCACCGCGACGCAATAATTTCACATCTCAACTGGGTCTGCATTTTCCTAGGTTTTCATAGCTTCGGTCTATACATCCACAATGATACTATGAGTGCCTTGGGACGTCCCCAAGATATGTTTTCGGATACCGCCATTCAGTTACAACCGATATTTGCTCAGTGGGTGCAAAATACCCACGCCTTGGCTCCCGGATCAACTGCACCTAATGCGGCGGCGGGTACTAGCTTAACCTGGGGTGGCAGCGACTTAGTTGCTGTAGCCGGCAAAGTTGCCATAGCCCCGATTCCGTTAGGTACTGCAGATTTTCTGGTACACCACATCCACGCATTCACGATTCATGTTACTGTATCAATTTTATTGAAAGGCGTTTCATTTGCACGCAGTTCCCGACTAATACCCGACAAGGCAAATCTTGGTTTTCGTTTTCCCTGCGACGGTCCCGGCAGAGGAGGTACCTGCCAAGTATCTGCTTGGGATCACGTCTTCCTAGGACTATTCTGGATGTACAATTCGATTTCAGTAGTTATATCTCACTTCAGCTGGAAGATGCAATCTGATGTGTGGGGCAGCATAAGCGAACAGGGGGTGGTAAATCACATCACTGGGGGAAACTTCGCACAAAGTTCAACAACGATTAATGGATGGTTACGAGATTTTTCGTGGGCACAGGCTTCTCAAGTCATTCAATCATATGGTTCTTCGTTATCCGCGTATGGTCTTCTATTTCTGGGGGCTCACTTCGTTTGGGCTTTCAGTCTAATGTTTTTATTTAGTGGTCGCGGATACCGGCAAGAACTCATCGAATCCATTGTTTGGGCTCATAACAAACTAAAAGTTGCTCCCGTTACCCAGCCTAGAGCCCTGAGTATTATACAGGGACGTGCTGTGGGAGTAACTCATTACCTTCTGGGTGGAATCGCCACGACGTGGGCATTCTTCCTGGCGAGAATCATTGCAGTGGGATAATGGCTAGGAGGATTTGAGAAACATTACGGCATCAAGATTTCCACAGTTCAGCCAGGGTCTATCCCAAGACCCAACTACCCGTCGTATCTGGTTTGGTATAGCCACTGCCCACGACTTCGAGAGTCACGACGATACTACCGAGGAACGTCTCTACCAAAAAATATTTGCATCTCATTCTGGTCAATTAGCTATCATCTTTCTCTGGACCTCTGGGAATTTGTTCCATGTGGCTTGGCAGGGCAATTTCGAAGCATGGGTGCGGGACCCATTACACGTGAGACCAATTGCTCATGCCATTTGGGATCCTCATTTTGGTCAACCAGCTGTCGAAGCCTACACCCGAGGGGGGGCTGCGGGTCCAGTCAATATTGCCTATTCCGGTGTGTATCAATGGTGGTACACCATTGGTCTACGCAATAACCAAGATCTCTATACTGGAGCTACCTTTCTACTAGCTATTTCTGCTTCGTTTTTACTAGCTGGCTGGTTACATCTGCAACCTAAATGGAAACCAAGCATTTCTTGGTTCAAAAATGCTGAATCTCGGCTCAATCACCACCTTTCGGGACTCTTCGGAGTGAGTTCTTTGGCTTGGGCGGGGCATTTAGTCCACGTAGCTATTCCCGAAGCGAGAGGCGGACATGTTAGATGGGATAATTTATTGACTGTCACCCCGCATCCTCAGGGGTTGGGGCCGTTCTTCTCGGGTCAGTGGAGTGTTTATGCGCAAAATCCCGACTCTAGTAGCCATTTGTTTGATAGCACTCAAGGAGCGGGAACAGCTATTCCGACCTTTTTGGGCGGATTTCACCCACAGACTCAAAGTTTGTGGCTAACTGATATCGCTCATCACCACTTAGCCATTGCCGTTGTGTTTATAATTGCCGGCCACACGTACAGGACTAACTCTGGTATTGGGCACAGTATGAAAGAGATTCTGGAAGCTCATATCCCTCCGGGAGGTAGGTTGGGCCGTGGACACAAAGGACTTTATGATGCGGTCAATAATTCCCTTCATTTTCAGTTGGGGCTCGCTTTAGCTGCTTTAGGGGTCGTCACTTCGTTGGTCGCACAACACATGTATGCCCTACCCGCTTATGCTTTCATAGCACAGGATTATACAACTCAAGCCGCGCTATACACCCATCACCAATACATCGCCGGGTTTATCATGGCAGGAGCCTTCGCACACGGAGCTATATTCTTTATCAGAGATTATGATCCGGAACAAAATAAAGATAACGTCTTAGCGAGAATGTTGGAACACAAAGAAGCAATAATAGCTCACTTAAGTTGGGCTAGTTTATTCCTAGGGTTCCACACACTAGGGCTTTATGTACACAACGACGTAATGCTAGCCTTCGGGACTCCGGAAAAGCAGATTCTTATTGAACCCGTATTTGCTCAATGGATTCAGTCTGCTCATGGTAAAACTTTGTATGGTTTCGATGTGCTTCTATCCTCGGCAGGTAGTCCGGCAAGTAATGCCGGTCGGGGCTTGTGGTTACCCGGCTGGTTGGACGCTGTCAACAACAGCAGCAACTCGCTATTCCTAACGATTGGGCCCGGGGATTTCTTGGTTCACCACGCCATCGCTTTGGGCCTACACACAACTACACTGATTTTGGTGAAAGGCGCATTAGACGCGCGCGGTTCCAAGTTGATGCCAGATAAAAAAGAATTCGGTTACAGTTTTCCTTGCGATGGTCCCGGCCGAGGCGGTACCTGCGACATCTCAGCTTGGGATGCTTTTTACTTAGCCGTTTTCTGGATGCTGAACACCATTGGATGGGTCACTTTTTACTGGCACTGGAAACACATAACCTTGTGGCAAGGCAATGCTGCTCAATTCAACGAATCTTCTACGTATTTAATGGGGTGGTTGAGGGATTATTTATGGCTGAACTCCTCGCAACTTATCAATGGTTATAACCCCTTCGGTATGAACAGTTTATCTGTATGGGCGTGGATGTTCCTATTTGGACATCTCGTGTGGGCTACCGGATTTATGTTTCCAATTTCTTGGCGCGGTTACTGGCAAGAACTCATTGAAACCCTAGCTTGGGCCCACGAACGGACACCCTTAGCAAATGTGATACGCTGGAAAGATAAGCCAGTCGCTCTCTCTATCGTTCAAGCAAGACTGGTGGGACTAGCCCATTTCTCCGTAGGTTACATATTTACCTACGCAGCTTTTCTAATCGCATCTACATCAGGTAAATTTGGCTAATTTTGGTTCGGTTGACTGCCAAATCGTATATTTTCGCGTCAAGCTTACCCCCCCTCACTACTTCCCATACCCGAGCCGATTCTGAGACCGATTATCCATTTATCAATAATTAGAGATAGAAATTTGTTACTTCTTCTCCAGTTATTGGTAAATAAATTTCTGGTTGCAAGTTCAATTTGTTCTAAAGTAGTAATCCAATCCTGCTTACTGATTCATCAATTACGGCAAAGAAAAGTCTCATTGAGAAGGAAAAGAAAAAGGAAAAGTTGGTGAAGAAATATGAGATTACCCGCCAATCTTTGAAAAGACGGATTAGAAGTAGTTTGCCAATTCAGGATAAGCTAACTATTTCCAAAAGATTGCAATCTCTGCCGCGTAATAGTGCACCTGTTCGTCTCCGTAACCGGTGTTCCCTAACCGGACGACCCAGATCCAATTACCGAGACTTTGGCTTATCTAGACACGTACCTCGTGAAATGGCACATACTTGTGTGCTGCCCGGAGTATCGAAATCGAGTTGGTAGGAAAAGTTTTCTTCTACCTATCTCACAAATGATGTCTAATTCTCTGAAGTAGACAGTTCTTTCTTATCATATTCAATGTAATTATTCAAGAGATGTATAATAATTACATTGGAGGCATTAACTAAGCGGGGTAGAGCAGCTTGGTAGCTCGCAAGGCTCATAACCTTGAGGTCACAGGTTCAAATCCTGTCTCCGCAAAGTAAACCATCAGATGTTTACCTACGTCAGTAGTACGATGCTTGGTCTTCGCCGCGAGCTCAGACTAATCAATTTATTTGCCACGTTTCACCGATTCATCGGATATAGGTTTCTTCAGATCGGAGATCGAGAAAGTCCAAGCCTCTCTATCAATTATTAGATTGGGAATACTTGATGCCACACGGCAGAATAAGAATTATCTAATTATTCCTTCCTTCTTCTCTTCCTATTTATTATACCTCCTCTTCTGAGCCTCTTCGTTCAATGGAGCATAAACCTATCTACCTAGAGATAGATAGATAAACAGATTTACAGGTTTATATCTAGATATGCAAGTATAATTTAGGAACATAGCTATTTCGTGCTTTGGGTTAGACCTAGTCTCTTCCGTTTCATCAAGTTCCGATATTGCGATGAGAAGAAAACAGAAAAGGCGGGACGAAAACTGATGATGTGCCCAACAGAACTCAACCCAAATTTACTTCTGATCTGAGGCCCCTTTAACTCAGTGGTAGAGTAACGTCATGGTAAGGCGTAAGTCGTCGGTTCAAATCCGACAAAGGGCTAACCGAGAAGTCGTCCGAAATCCAAGGATCAAGCTGTCTCAGTTTCACGGAAACGCCCGGGTCCGCGTGGTCCCGATGCAGGGGGAAAAGTAGTACTCCCTACTATTTCTAATGGAGAAAGTTACAGTTTTGCAGAAATGTAATTATAATTTGGTGCAAAATTATAACCAACTGCCTCGAAATTAAATTTTTTAGTTAAATCGTTTTGTTTTCCATCGCGATTTCCGGCTTAGGTGGTGTAGTTACACTGAGTAATGTGTCGCTCTTTGCAATATGAAAAAATCAGGTGGATATAATTTTTAATGCCGGGAACTTCTTTGTTACTCCTATCTTGGGAATTGAATGCGAATTCTCAATATCGATATATATAGATATATATCTATCGATATAACTATATCTATATATATATTTCAATTTAAATAAAGAAAAAGGAAAATTACATAACAATCTTTTCACTGCTTATTTAGATAATTTTCCGTCACTAGCAAAAATCCTTCGAGTCTTTAGCACTCTTATTTGTCACCCCCCCCAATGCCTGAATACGATTTCGCCGCTGGGGTTTGGAACAGAAGAGGAACCACTTTGTCGGATGTTGAAGTTTATGACATATCCTCCGCTGGAGGTTAAACTGCGGCATGCCGCTACCCACTCTCGTTACTGGGGACCGAAAGAAAAGGCTTTCAATTTTTACTGCGGATTGGTAAAATAAGTACCGAAATAATTTCAAAAAGGGGATGGATACCACACATATCTATCTATATCTAGATATATCTATCTATATCTATATACATGTTACATATATAGATAGATATAGATAGATGTAGCTCTTCACGCCGCCCTAGTATTTCTCTCCCTAGAGATTCATGGAAACGAATTTGTCTCCTGCTAGGTCGGATTCCCGAGGTACCGTCAGTGTGGCGGAGTGGCTAACAAAGTCTCGGAAGAAAAGAAAGGTCTACCCACTTCCCAAAAAACTGCGTAACAAACGAGATCAGCTCGGGATCAAGTAAGTAATAAAAAAGAGATGCCTGAAATTTAAAATTGGAGGAAAAAGAAGGAAAAGAAAATGGAACAAAAGAATCGGCTCGGCATAGGCAACAAAAAAGGGGGAGGGGGAGTAGAAAACTAGAAGCGAGGCGAAGAAACGGTTAAGGGCACGAAAAATCCCAAACTCCCGAGATTGGAAAATCTACCAGTCCCTCATTTAATAATTCCTGGGAGTATGCTGCTTCGGCAAATGACTTTTCGGAGGGACCAGTGTTGTAGTGGCCTATCTTACCGCGAAGGGACGGAACTACACCGCGTCGTGGCTCGAAGATAAAAAAATAGGGGAACCCAGAAATCGTTTGAGGAGCTGAGTGAGGGAATGAATATGACCATTGCCATTGGAAAATCTTCCAAGGAACCGAAAGATTTATTTGATAGTATGGACGACTGGCTCAGAAGAGATCGCTTTGTCTTCGTGGGTTGGTCTGGCCTATTACTTTTTCCCACCGCTTACTTCGCTTTGGGCGGCTGGTTCACAGGTACAACCTTTGTCACTTCATGGTACACCCATGGATTAGCTAGTTCTTACTTGGAGGGATGTAACTTCCTGACTGCCGCGGTCTCCACCCCCGCTAACAGTTTGGCCCACTCCTTGCTTCTATTGTGGGGCCCCGAAGCGCAAGGAGATTTCACCCGTTGGTGCCAACTAGGAGGTTTATGGACCTTCGTCGCTCTTCACGGCTCTTTTGCTCTAATAGGTTTCATGTTACGCCAATTCGAACTTGCAAGGTCTGTGCAACTACGCCCCTACAACGCAATAGCTTTCTCCGGTCCAATTGCGGTTTTTGTATCCGTATTCTTGATTTACCCTTTGGGGCAATCCGGTTGGTTTTTCGCACCCAGTTTCGGCGTAGCCGCCATCTTTCGATTCATTCTATTTTTTCAAGGTTTTCATAATTGGACTCTGAATCCATTTCATATGATGGGGGTTGCGGGAGTCCTCGGTGCCGCCCTTTTATGCGCCATCCACGGCGCTACAGTCGAAAATACTCTATTTGAAGATGGTGATGGCGCGAACACATTCCGCGCGTTCAACCCAACTCAGTCTGAGGAGACTTATTCAATGGTAACCGCGAATCGTTTCTGGTCCCAAATATTCGGTGTTGCTTTCTCCAACAAACGTTGGTTACACTTCTTCATGTTATTCGTGCCAGTGACAGGTTTATGGATGAGTGCTATTGGAGTAGTTGGTCTCGCCCTGAATTTACGTGCGTACGACTTTGTCTCCCAGGAAATTCGCGCAGCAGAAGATCCCGAGTTCGAGACTTTTTATACAAAAAATATCTTACTAAACGAGGGTATCCGTGCCTGGATGGCAGCTCAGGATCAGCCCCACGAAAACCTTGTATTCCCCGAGGAGGTTTTACCCCGTGGAAACGCTCTTTAATGGAACCCTCTCGCTGGGTGGTCGCGATCAGGAAACCACAGGTTTCGCTTGGTGGGCTGGCAACGCCCGACTAATTAATCTGTCTGGTAAATTGCTTGGTGCCCATGTAGCTCATGCTGGCCTGATTGTCTTTTGGGCCGGAGCTATGAATTTGTTTGAAGTGGCTCATTTCGTATCAGAGAAACCTATGTATGAGCAGGGACTAATCCTACTTCCCCACCTGGCTACTCTGGGTTGGGGGGTGGGTCCCGGCGGGGAGGTAGTCGATACCTTTCCCTATTTCGTTTCCGGAGTACTCCATTTGATTTCCTCCGCAGTTTTGGGATTCGGGGGTATATACCACGCCCTGATCGGACCCGAAACTTTGGAGGAATCCTTTCCCTTTTTCGGCTATACTTGGAAAGATAAAAATAAGATGACTACAATTCTCGGTATTCATCTAATACTACTAAGTCTCGGAGCTTTTCTCTTAGTCTTCAAGGCACTCTATTTTGGAGGGTTGTATGACACATGGGCACCCGGGGGTGGAGACGTAAGAGAGATTACGAGTCTTACCCTAAGTCCTAACGTTATCTTTGGCTATCTACTGAAATCTCCCTTTGGGGGCGAAGGATGGATTGCGAGTGTGGATAATCTGGAAGATATTATCGGGGGACATGTATGGCTGGGATCCATTTGTCTTTTCGGTGGACTTTGGCACATATTAACGAAACCATTTGCCTGGGCTCGTCGCGCTTTCGTATGGTCCGGGGAAGCTTACTCATCCTACAGTTTGGGAGCCCTTTCCATTTTTGGCTTCACCGCCTGCTGCTTCGTCTGGTTTAACAACACAGCATACCCCAGCGAATTTTATGGTCCCACCGGTCCAGAAGCTTCTCAGGCCCAAGCTTTTACCTTTCTTGTCAGGGACCAACGTCTCGGTGCCAATATAGGTTCCGCTCAAGGACCTACTGGGTTGGGTAAATACCTGATGCGTTCCCCTACGGGAGAAATTATTTTCGGAGGCGAAACCATGCGATTCTGGGACCTTCGTGCTCCTTGGTTAGAGCCTTTAAGGGGTCCCAACGGTTTAGATCTCGGTAAGTTGAAGAGGGATATACAACCGTGGCAGGAACGACGATCCGCGGAGTATATGACTCATGCCCCCCTGGGCTCTCTGAACTCTGTAGGTGGAGTAGCTACCGAGATCAACGCCGTAAACTACGTATCTCCCCGGAGTTGGTTAGCTACTTCCCACTTCGTTCTGGGATTCTTCTTTTTCGTGGGTCATTTATGGCACGCGGGTAGGGCTCGCGCAGCCGCAGCCGGGTTTGAAAAGGGAATTGACCGCGATACCGAACCCGTTCTTTCTATGACACCCCTTAATTGAAACTCGAGGACATATTGTTGAGGTGATGGAAAAGTGAGAAAAAGAATCTTCACTTCTTGTGTTTCTTCTTTTCGCCAGCAAACCAATATCTACTAAGTCTATGTTTTCACGTCAGTGCCGGACTCATTACATCCAGGTAAACTCTATCTATCTATTCAAATAGATAGATAGATATCATCTTATTACCTGGTGATAGATAATACCAAGCTCTCTTCAGTTTGATGGGAGAAAATGAAATATTTCGTAAGACTAGTAATAACTGTCGCCCCTTCCGTCCAGTATTATTTGGTAGAAATAGTAGGAGAGAGAGGGATTCGAACCCTCGATGGCGTTTCATTGCCATGCCAGTTTTCAAGACTGGAGCCTTAAACCGCTCGACCATCTCTCCTCGACGAGGCAGATTTCTCACCCGATATTCGGGGGTATCAATCACGTTTTTTAGGCACTTCTGGTAGGTTTTTCAGACACTTCTGGTAGGAGGTAAAAAGGTCATCAATATCTATTTATATATAGATTTCGATGGATATCTCTTTCCTCTTCAACGATATTTCTTCATATCGCGAAAGGTACGGAGTGATAATAATTATGACCGTGGAGTTATCGCAGATAATCATCCCGAATGTCGGAATTCAAACCAATTATAACTCAATCAGTACCTTATGAACTTTGAGGTAGTTAGTGGCGAAGGGGAGGTATTCGCGCCCCGTCAGCGGGGTAAGTCGTGGCGAGGCGAGAGTTCCGTCGGATGAGGATTGGATGGTACGAACAACTTACTTCTTATGTGGAAACAATCAGAATTATGACTATCGCGTTCCAATTGGCTTTATTCGGATTAATCGCCATCTCATTCCTGCCAGTTGTAGGTGTCCCCGTCGCATTCGCATCCCCCGGTGGCTGGTCCAGCAACAAAAATATTGTCTTCTCAGGGGCTTCATTATGGATTGGATCAGTTTCTTTGGTAGGTATACCCAACTCCTTCATTTCCTAAATATTTGTTGCTTCGGTTCCTCCTCTCGTAATTCACCGTTACGAGTGGAGATGTCAAACGGGGGAGATTTACGCGCGTAGATGTAGATGAGGGGCTACGGCAAGAAGTTCATTTCAACAGCTGAGGGAAGGGAATAAATATGCGAGGTCCTCTCGATAAATTCAGTTTCTCATGTATAAACTAAATACTTACGCGAGTTTCCTAGATATTGGGAAACTATTGCAGTGTTAAAATGAAATAGCAGATTATGCGGATATAGTTGAATGGTAAAATATCTCCTTGCCAAGGAGATGACGCGGGTTCGATTCCCGCTATCCGCCTATCCCGTGGAAAATGAGGAGATTACGTCACATATCTATAGATATGCATAAACATTTCCATGGAATTTTTTAGTTCCCTTAATTTTCTAGTTATCTTGGAGGAAATGGAAGGGGAGCAAATGGTGAAAGAAGAAACAAAATTTCGTTTTTTTTTTTGAATTGAATGAGATGTTGAGACGAGGCAATTTTGTCTTTGTCGAGGTAGCCGTTTCGCTAGCAAATGCGTATCGTAGGTGAATTGTGCGGGGCGGGGGGGGGGAGGGGGGGAGCCAGCTACTTGCTAATGCTTCTGCCGGATAGTATACTTATTACTAATAGAATTGCTAGACGTCTAGAATCGCTATACATCGATAATATAATCGTCATATACGCTACTTGCTACCGAACATTCCGAACCGGATCAGTGCTTTTTCTTTTGCCCTTGCATTGGCGCTGCTCGCTGGTAGCTGGCGAGGGGCGATATAGTCAAGCGGTAAGACGGAGGACTGCAAATCCTTAATTCCCCAGTTCGAATCTGGGTGTCGCCTAACAGGGAAATCTTTATGTGTATAAAGATAAATAACTAGATTTATTTGGTTTACTTGGATTTATTAATTTAGGTAGTTTTACCGGGGATCGTTTGCCGCGCCGAAATCGGATACAGGTTGAGGTGCTCTATAGCCTGTTATAGCCTATCACATTTCATGTGTCTCGATGCGTCACGCATAAACAATCCCAATTGAGTATATCACTAATTGATAACCCGAAAGTCCAAGTCACCAAAATGTTTGAAGAGGCAAACATCAACCAGTACCATTGAAAAAAGAAACCTATCTATATATATAGATAGATAGGTTTCCACATACTCAGTATCTCTCGCTATTGGGGTATGCTATCAAGCAGGCAGGCGTCTGCTCCTCACCGACAACGCGTCTCAAGCTTCTTCAAGCTTTGCCTCGTATTTGGACTTATAAGTAATTAGTAATTAGTAAAAATCGAGAGAGTGAATAGATAATAGATAGGAATTACAACTACGGATTTAGTTACCATAGCTTGGGCTGCCCTGACGGTGATTTCTACATTTTCTCTTTCACTTGTAGTTCGGGGAAGAAGCGGATTGCGACAAACGGTTAACCAACCAGGTCTTTACTAGTCTGATTCGGGGGATACGCGTCGTTGTGGCGAGACCACCGATTCGTGTTTCCCCCACCCCATATTTTACATCTCGTTTCCGAGTAAAAGAGCCCGATGCAGCCGTTTCTTATTTAATTCATTTCTTCGATTCGTAGTATTAAAAATTGAAATAACAAGTTGGATGAATTTAGTAATCCAGTAAACTGATTTTTTTCTCTTGCTATCGGAAAGAACCTATCCCGGTTGTTGCTAGTTCATCCCGTCGCTAATTCAAACTTCAAATTTTTTGTCTGACGTTACGACTGCGCCCGGAACAAGAAACAGGAAATGAATATACGCTTGACATACACTTGAGATCAGACCTCCGGTTCGGATACCTCACTTCGTTTTGCTTGGTTTGCTTAAATTGATTCATCTCCTTTTGAGGGGTATACGCAGAAGTAAATCCGAGTGCTCTAGCCCAATACCTGATACTAATCGTTGGGTAGAACCCAGCTTTGTAACAAGCGGGAGTGATCTAGTAGAAGTAGAAATTGATAGATCATTTTTTTGATCTATCAATTTTGGGCAATTCTATTCGAGAATGATGCGTGATACGTGGTAGGTGGAGGAATAGAAACAAGATAAAGAGGCATAGATTCCAATTGGCGTAAAGAGAGCTAATCAGGGAAGGGCGCTAAGTTAACAGTAAGTTGCTACCAGCAACAACCGGGTAGCATGAAAACTTCGTCCGGAATAAAAGTAGCAGTTTGCACATCGCTCCGTTTTGCAGCGAGCAAACAGTGTCCCCTACTTCTCCTCCTCCGATTCGCTCTTGCATATGAAGATTTGCTAACAAACAGGTAGTCGTTACCAATGACTAGTTATTCTGAGCGGCCGTTTGGATGTAAAGAATAGGTGGAGAAGCTGTTGGGATTGGAATAAAAAGTGCGGTGGCTACGAACGCAAGAATATTTACTTCCGTATTGGTTGTTCAAATCATCAATTGGAAAATAGATCGAGTGGGTTTCATTGGATAAAACTCTCGGACTTCATTATGAACCATCTAGTTTTAATTAGTCGGGTCGACCGAATCTTTGGTTAATCGCAGATAGAGAAAAAAAAAATCAAAGTCGAATCTTCAATATCGATTACGTAGTATATCACGAAATGAAATCTCGAGAATACCTATTCTTCGTTTTCGCGCAGTAGCAGCCTACTCTTGACGCCTCCGCTTCGGATTAATTGATCAATCGCTGCAACTCATTTACTATAGTTAAAAGATATAAAAAGTTTATTGGAATGATTAGTCTAACCCCAATCTAGATTGTTAGAAAAACTGGTCCCCTCATTACTTCCTTGCCACTTTCTTTGGATTGACAATTGGTAGGGAATACCCTTATTCTACCGAAAGGTAATCAGGCCCCCATCGTCTAGAGGCCCAGGACACCTCCCTTTCACGGAGGCGACGGGGATTCGAATTCCCCTGGGGGTATTCATCTCCTAAAAATATCATCGATCATATCGGTGAAGTGTATTCTCATTTTCTTGTCGATTCCTACCCAATAATAGGGCTCAGCTTCGACTTGTCAGAAGTCGCTAACTCGGTGAGGCGAAACCGAAGCGTTCACAAATTATGGGTCGATGCTCGAGTGGTTAATGGGGACGGACTGTAAATCCGCTGGCAACGCCTACGCTGGTTCGAATCCAGCTCGACCCAAGTCCGAGGCTGTAGATTGAACTTTGAACTGGCGCATCTCGTTAGAGTTTATCGGGATTGACGGGTCTCGAACCCGCAACTTCCGCCTTGACAGGGCGGTGCTCTAACCAATTGAACTACAATCCCAGTAATTAATTTGATTTGAGTCTATGTATCAATTGCCTCAGAGTCAACGCTGAGTCAGTGATCTTTTTTACTTTCTCCGGGGGAAGGGGGGAGAGGGGTGGGGGTGTCCCCGCTTCGACCGATAGTCGCAAGAAGTAGCTAGATCTATCTACCATTAAATCGGTAATGATTTTTTTACGGGTGTAAAATGTTTCCGAAACCTAACCCTTTTCTAGCGAGTAGCTTCTTTTTGTAGATTTGAACTAAGCTTGAAGTGGCTGATAACACGAAATTGCTATCAACGGAAAGGAGAACATCCGTATGTTTTTTCAAGCTTTCCTGGTAATCGAAATTACTGGTGTGATATAATTGCCAAACCTACTTCACTGCCATGTATCTCTGTATCTCTTAGTTTTTTCTTCATCGACCGTTACCTCAATTTTGGATACGTAAGTATTTCGACCAATTTCGATACAAAACGACTTGCTTAATCAGGAGGTACGTAGGTTTACAAAATCTGGATCGCACAGACGTCTTTTGCTCACAGCTTAGCTTATGAAAAAGATTTAATAACTTCGTAGCTTTCTCCACACTTCTTTCGTTTATTCGTCGCCATACCTTCATCCGCAAATGGTTGTGGATAAAAAAAAACGGAGAATAAATTGATTTCAAATTATTAGGAGGCTACTAAGTGAGGTGCCCTATACATAGAAAATTGGAAGTACAGAAATCTAATCAATATGTTTTTAATTGAGGATGGGTCTCGATGTATCACTTTATTGGAAGGAAATAGAAATATGCCCGTACTACCAGAACTTGCACAAATTCAATTTGAAGGGTTTAATCGATTTGTTCACGAAAGATTGCTTGAGGAACTTGAAAATTTTCCGAAAATTGAAGATACAGATAAGGAAGTTGAATTCTGACCTATTGGTGAACGGTACCAATTGACGCAACCTTCAGTCGAAGAGAGAGATGCCGCGTATCAATGTGTCACATACTCATCCGATCCATATGTACCAGTTTAATTGACTCGTAGTGAAGATGGAGTGGTGCAAGAAGAAGACGTCCGGCCCGGATCTATTCCTTGGATGAATTCTAAAGGGACATTCATTATCAACGGGGTTGCCAGAGTTTCAGTCAATCAAATTTTGAGAAGTCCCGGTATTTACTACAACCGGGAATCCGATCAAAAAGGAGTTTCCGCGTATACTAGCACTGTAATTTCGGATCGGGGAGGGAGATTCAAACCAGAAATGGATAGGAAAGAAAAAATTTGGGTTCGCATTAGCAAAAAGAAAAAAATATCCATTTCGATCTTATTAGTAGCTATGGGGTTGAGCAAAAAAGATATTTCGAAAAATGTTCGTTACCCCAAGATTTTTCCAAATATATTGAAGAAGCAAGGGGGGGCCGTTGAATCGTCGGAGGATGCTATAGCAGAACTTTACAAACACCCATACTCCGCTACAGACGCGGATATCTCATTTTCGGAATCTATATTCAAGGAGTTATAGAAGAGGTTTTCTCAGCATAGATGTGAGTTAGGGCGGATTGGTCGACGGAACCTAAACATCAAACTAACTCTTGATGTACCTGAAGCGGAACATTTTTTGCTACCCCAAGACATATCAGCAGCCGCAGATCACTCGATAGAAATCAGCTACGGAATAGGCAACCTCGACGACATAGATCACCTGAAAAATCGACGTGTTCGATCCGTAGCGGATTCGCCTCAAGAGCAATTGAAATTGGCCCTAAACCGTTTGGAAAATTCGATTCGACAAAATCTCTCTAGGGCCGTTAGGCGCAAACGCGCGATGACGCCCCGGGGATTAGTCACGCCTGCACCAGTAATAGCAACTTTCAAAGAGTTTTCTGGATCACACCCCCTATCACAATTTCTAGACCAAACCAACCCATTATCAGAAATGGTTCATAAACGAAGATTAAGCTCCGTAGGTCCCGGCGGGTTGACACGTCGAACCGCCAGTTTCCAAGCTAGAGATATTCATTTTAGTCATTATGGCCGTATCTGCCCAATCGAAACATCGGAAGGCATGAATGCTGGCCTTATTTCGTCACTAGCTATTCAGGCGGAAATTAGCAATTCTGGCTCTTTGCAGAGCCCGTACCTTAAAATGTCGGAATCATCTGAAAAGGAGCAATTAATCGACTCATCTCCCACTGAAGATGATTGCTACCGAATAGCAACTGAGAATTCATTAATATCCCAATGGAGAACTAGAGAGAAGGAACTCATACCGGTTCGATATCAACAAGAATTTCTCAGCGTCCTTTGGGAACAAGTTGATTTCCGAAGCATCCACCCCTTACATTATTTCCCCATCGGAGCTTCTCCTATTCCATTCATTGAGCATAATGATGCGAACTGCGCCTTAACGGGTTCTACCATGCAACGTCAAGCGGTTCCACTGGTTAATCCCGAAAGATGCTTTGTAGGGACCGGGTTAGAGAGTTAAGTAGCTTCAGATTCGGGAAGTGTAGTTGTATCCGGACGAGAAGGATAAATCCGATATATTGATGGTGATACAATTGAACTATCATCAATCGATGAAGCAACAGGCAGTGATGCGGCTTTACGTGTTATAAGCAACGAATTGAAGATATATGAGCGTTCCAACGGTAATACCTGTATACACCAAAAGTCTACGGTTTTGGCGGGAGAATTACCGAAACGCGGGGAAGTCATCGCGGATGGGGCAGCAACCGCCAGGGGGGAATCAGCTCCAGGTAGAAATATCCCAGTGGCCTACATGCCGTGGGAAGGATACAACTTCGAAGATGCGGTGTTGATTAGTGAACGCCCAATATACGAAGACATCTCTACATCTTTTCACATTGAGAGACACGAAGTTGAAGTTTGCGTAACAAATCAGGGTCCTGAAAAGGTTACCAAGCAAATACCTCAATTGGATAGTCATACGCTTCGACACTTAGACGATAATGGGCTCGTGGAATCGGGATCTTGGGTAGAGGCGGGAGATGCCTTGGTGGGTAAACCAACGCCCCAAGAAGGGGCAGATTCATCACGTGCTCCAGAGGGGAGATTATTACAAGCCACTTCTGGTATACAACTAGTTAACGCAAGAGAAAGCTGTCTCAAAGTTCCGATTGGTGGAAGAGGTCGAGTCACTGACGTCAGGTGGGTCTACCCCGAAGACGACACTTCGAACGATTCAGAAGTCACTCATATTTATATACTGCAGAAGCGTAAGATACAAGTAGGTGATAAGATAGCTGGTAGACATGGAAATAAAGGTATCGTGTCAAAAGTATTACCCAGACAGGATATGCCTTATTTGCAAGATGGTACACCAGTCGATATGATATTAAGTCCTTTAGGAGTACCTTCATGAATGAATGTGGGACAGATTTTCGAATGCCTACTTGGGTTAGCCGGGGAGTTTTCAGAAACCCATTACCGTATAGTACCCTTTGATGAGAGGTACGAACGGGAAGCCTCTAGAAAACTAGTATTTTCAGAACCTTGTAGAGCAAGTGCAAGTACTCGTAATCCGTGGTTATTTGAACCCGATCACCCCGGAAAGAGTCGATTGATCGATGGACGAACGGGTGATCCCTTCGCGCAACCCATCACAACTGGGAAAGCTTATATGATGAAATTGATTCATCAGGTCGACGATAAGATTCATGCACGATCCAGCGGACCTTACGCACTTGTTACGCAGCAACCTCTCAAGGGGAGATCCAGACGAGGGGGACAGCGGGTTGGAGAAATGGAAGTCCGGGCTTTGGAGGGTTTTGGCGTGTCTTACACGTCGCAAGAAATGCTTACAACTAAATCGGATCATATTCAAGCTCGTTACAAGGTACCTAGTGCCATTATGACCGGAAAACCTGTTTACAAAACCAATACCGTTCCAGAGTCTTTCCGATTGCTAGTTCGGGAGTTACGTTGCATGGGTTTAAATCTGGAGCACAACTTTATAATTGAAGAAGATTTGGAGAGGGAGAGTGAAAATATCTGATATCCAATTGAAACTTCTCTCATGAATAATCAATCAAAACTTTTTCTATTATGATTCATCGAGCTAATTATCAACAGCTTCGAATTGGACTGGCTTCCCCCGAACAGATTCGCGGTTGGGCTGAGAGGGAGTTACCCAATGGAGACGTCGTCGGGCAAGTTGATCAACCTCATACATTGCATCACAAGACTCATAAACCAGAGAGAGATGGCTCATTTCGCGAAAGGATACTCGGGCCCATAAAAAGCGGCGTCCGCGCGTGTGGAAACTATCGATCTGCCAGTAACGGAGAGGAGTATTCCAATTTTTGCAAACATTGCGGAGTTGAGTTTACCGATTCCCGGGTTCGAAGATACCGAATGGGATACGTCAAACTTGCATGTCCGGTGACCCATGTGTGGTTTTCAAAACGAATCCCTAGTTATATTGCAAATCCACTCGCCAAACCTCTTAAAGAACCAGAAAGCCCAGTATATTGCGATGCGTGACTCGATTGTATGTGTTGATCATTACAGATTGGCTATAAGCTGTCATCCCGTGCAAAAGTGGGAAGCCTCTGACCGACATGTCCCTCGCGTCGATCGAGGAATATTGTCTAACTCGGGATAAAAACTATCGCGTACAGAATGGGGACCCCCTCCATGGTTAATTTTTGGCAAAAAATCCAGCGATTGGGCTTCGTTATAACTCCTCCTATTTCAGCTGATAGAATAAAATTCAAGTGCTTTTTAACACAATCCTTTGGTTTTCTTCCCCCCCCCCCTTTCGGAAAAAACTTTCCAAATAGTATTTTCTATATGTGGTTATGAAAATTCAATCATCGCATCGATTTTTCTATTCAATTAAATTAGTAGCCATCGAAGTGGAGTGGAAACCCAAAGAGGGAAGTGATCGCATTGGGAACAAGGGAAATATCTCCAGGCTACGACTAAATCGAGAAATAAATATCGAAGGAAAAAACGACTTCTCTCTCGGTAGGTCGCTCAATACGGAGGGTCCAAGACTACTCGAGAAAAACAAGAAGTTGAGACCCGAGTAATGAGCAACTACCTCATCTTGAGACGGTATTACTGCGTCTCAGAGACGTCAAATTGTTTCAATTTCACGCCTAGTTATTTGAGCCGGATGAGAGGAAACATTCGTGTCCGATTCTAAGGGGGGGGGGGCACCGCCCGACCTATCCCAATCTTTTTCTTGCTAGGCCCGTGGCCGAAAGGCCCAACCTATTAAGATTGCGGGGTTTGTTCAATTACGAAGACCGATCCTGGAGAAACATGCTTCCCATCTCTCTTTCCACTCGAAATTACGAAACGCTTCAAGGGAACGAAATTGCCACTGGGGGAGATGCCGTCAAAAAAGGATTAACTAGTTTGGATCTGCAAAGTGTTATGGATCGTGCACATTTGGAGTGGCAGGCGCCGGCAAAGCAAAGGCCTGTTGGGAATGAATGGGAAGACCGGACAATTCAAAGAAGGAAAGATCTTTTGGTCAGACGGATGAAATTAGCCAAGGATTTCTTACGGACGAATCTAAAACCGGAATGGATGGTTTTAGATCTCCTGCCGGTTCTTCCACCTGAATTGAGACCAATAGTTGAATCGTATGAAGGCGAATTAGTTACTTCCGACCTTAATGAGCTTTACAGAAAGGTAATTCATCGAAATAATACTCTTGCTGAATTCTTATCGGGGAGTGAATTCACGCCGGAGGGACTAATCGTTTGTCAGAAAAGACTTATTCAAGAAGCCGTAGACGCTCCCATTGATAATGGTATACGTGGGCAACCAATGAGGGATATCAATAACAGACCCTACAAGTCATTTTCAGAGGTTATTGAGGGCAAAGAAGGACGATTTCGTGAAAATTTGCTCGGAAAACGGGTTGACTACTCGGGTCGCTTCGTTATTGTCGTAGGCCCATCCCTTTCGTTACATCAATGTGGATTACCCCGAGAAATGTCAATCGAACCTTTCCAAGTATTTGTAATTCGTAACTTGATCGGATGACATCTAGCTTGTAATCTACGAGCGGCTAAAAGTATGATACGAAAAGAAGATCCCATTATATGGGAAGTTCTTCGGGAAGTTATGCGGGGTCATCCCATACTGCTGAATCGAGCACCTACTTCGCATAGGTTGGGTATACAAGCATTTCAACCCATTTTAGTAGAAGGACGTGCCATTCGTTTGCATCCATTGGTTCGTGGGGGGTTTAACGCAGATCTCGACGGAGATCAGATGGCCGTTCATGTGCCCCTATCTCTCGAAGCTCAGATTGAAGCTCGTCTTCCGATGTTTTCGCACATAAATTTGTTACCCCCTGCTACGGGCGATTCTGTATCTGTCCCGAGTCAAGACATGCTTCTCGGTCTTTATGTACCAACAATTGAGAACAAGCAAGGAATCTATGGAAACAGACATTCCGTTTTCTTGGGAGGGGGTGACGTCCACCCCGCCGGGATACCCCGTTTCGGTAGTTACTACGACATACTCAGGGCCAAGGAATCAAATCAAATCGATTTCTGTAGTTTCTTGTGGCTTCGATGGAAAACTAATTTGGAAATGATTAGTTCGAAAATTCGTGAATTACCTGTTGAATCTCAACATGAATCCTTGGGAACCTCTCTTCACTCTTACGACAATTACCGGATTAGAAAGTGTAGGAGGGGATATATCTCAAGTATATATGTACTTACCACGGCTGGTCGCATTTTGTTTAATCAGCAATTGAGGGAGGCGATGCAGGGTGTGTCAAAAGCCTCTTCGTGTGCTAATTCGTCCGTACCGGATATGGTAACACAAGGCGAAATGGCTATATCTAACCGCAAGAATGAAGAATGAAAAATCTTTTATATATAGATATATTTAATAAATATTTATTAAATATTTATTAAATCGCTTAATTTCAAATTATTGATTAATAAATGTTAAATGTTACGGTATAAAAAGATATATAAGGTGAGGTTTTTATAATGACGGATCAAACTGAATTGCCGTTCTGCAATAAAGCAATGGATAGAGTTGCGATGAGGCGACTCATCGGCAAGTTAGTCGTTTGTTTTGGAATTGCATCTACAACAAATATTTCGGATCAAGTTAAGATTTTGGGTTTTCAACAAGCTACCAAAGCATCTGTCTCGTTGGGCATCGACGACCTCCTAGCAGTACCATCCAGAGGATGGCTTGTACAAGACGCTGAGAAATAAGGTTACGTCTCAGAGCAGCATTATCGTTACGGAAGTCCGCATGCCGTAGAGAAATTACGTCAATCAATTGAAGCCTGGTACGCTACAAGCGAATGTCCAAAACGAGAGATGAATCCAAGCTTCAAAATGATCGACCCTTTAAATCCAGTCCACATGATGTCTTTTTCGGGGGCCCGAGGAAGTATATCCCAAGTTCATCAGTTGCTTGGCATGAGAGGATTGATGTCGGATCCCCGGGGACAAGTAATTGATCTACCCATTCGAAGAAACCTTCGCGAAGGCCTATCCCTAACGGAATATATCATTTCTTGCTATGGTGCCCGCAAAGGGGTTGTGGATACCGCCGCTCGAACCTCTGACGCTGGATACCCAACACGCAGACCCGTTGAAGTGGTCCAACACATTGCTGTACGCAAAAAGGACTGCGAAACTACCAAAAGCATTGCTTTGCTGAATATCGCCGAAGATAAACGAGAATCTATTAGAACAGTATCATATCAAAAATTGGTTGGACGTGTGCTGGCAGAGAACGTCTATTGGGACGTTAGATGTATCGCCACCCGTAATCAAGATATCAGTGATGGACTGGCTAGTAACTCAGTAGCATCGGCGCAGCCAATATATGTGAGATCTCCTTCGACACGTAAAAGCATTTCCCGGATTTGTCAGTGGCGTTACGGTCGGAGTCTTGCTCATTACGATTTGGTAGAATTGGGGGAAGCTGTTGGCATCATCGCGGGTCAATCCATTGGGGAACCGGGAACTCAATTAACATCAAGAACTTCTCATACAGGTGGGGTATCTACGGGCGATATCGCAGAATACATACGAATTCCGTTTAATGGGCTTATTAATTCCGATGGGAGGCTGGTTTATCCCACACGTACGCGACATGGGCATCCTGCTTGGACGTGTCGAAATGATTTATCCGTTGCTATCAGGAGTTGCGGCGCTATACGCAATTTTGTCGTCCCGGCCCAAAGTCTACTTATGATTCGAAACGGTCAGTATGTCGAAGCACAGCAAATCATCGCGGAAGTACGAGCCAAAGAGTTTCCCCTTAAGGAACGTATCCAAAAAGCTATCTATCCAAATTTAGAGGGAGAAATTCACTGGAGTAAATTTGTGTGGCATGTCAGCGACTGCATAGACAATCCCATTCGTGTCGTACGCGAGGCGGGCCATATCCGGATTCTTTCAGGAGCTTATAGCGATTCCGACGAAAGCTATTTGTTTCATAAAGATCGGGATAGAGTCGGTATCAAACCCAACTCGATCGAGAAGAGGTGCGATTGCTTTGAGGGAATTGGCGAGGAAGAAGTTGATGCCGCCAACAGCGAAGGTTCCCAAAAAAGTATCCGAGAATTTGGAATCGATCCAAAATGTTTTTTAAATTGGTCGAAACCTCCAACATCTAACTATATCCTATCTAATATCAAAGTGGAGCGGTCCGAAAAAACTGAATCCGTTTCTCTGTTGTTGGAAAGACAACGAGACAATTTTGACGAATCACGTTTCGCAAATATTGATGTTCAATTAAACAGCATTTTGGATGGAAGTGATATCCTCGCCATCTACGAAAAATTCGAGTATCAAACTGGTGTTTCGGGGATTATGAGATATGGTACCGTAGAAGTTGAACCCATTGATAGAAAGAGATTCCCCTTTGGCGGTGGGGCGGAAGAAACGACTTCTGGCTCGTGGTATAGAGTAGTCAGGGGAGGCAATTCCTTTCTAATTCCCGAGGAGGCTTATACTATATATGAACCTCCAGCATCTATTTTGGTAACAAATAATACTTTTGCAGAAGAAGGCACACGAATAACTGGTACTATTAGTAGCAAAGTGGGTGGACTAATCCGAATCGAAAAGACATTAACAAACGGTATTACGGTAAGAGTATTACCCGGATATATTCACAACCCGGGGAAGGCAACTAGTATACAGAGACGAAATATTAATCTAATAGAGTCAGGTAATATGATTCTTAGTGGAATCCAAACCAGGGGTTGGGTTTACCCCCAATCGGTTACACTTCACAGGAGAAGAAAGACCTCTGTCCCGGTAAGACCAGTTGTCAAATACGATGTATCTAGCGATTCCTTGTCGCAAGGAGTCTTCTGTGCTGATAAGCCGAAAACGCAGAAATGCACGAAAGCTCAAACCCTTCTATGTATCTCCCATGGAAATGGTGAGGAAATCAAAATGATTAACCACACGACTCTTCAATTAATTCGAACTTTCTTAGTGGCTGGGTGGCGGAGACACTTCCACGAGACCCCCCCTACGAGGAAGAATTACTTAGCTCTCACCAGTGTGCGAATCAATAATCTCTTTAGTACTTTTCTTCAGGTTAATTCGGCGGCGTACCCCCCCCCCGCACGGAGGCTCGGAGTCAGTCAGGCTTCCCAAAAATGGGTGTCTGTCGACAAGCCTTTTCTCGCTCGGGTCAATTTATCCAACGACGACAATGACTTAGCTCCCAAATATCGGAGCATTACTGTTCATTCGGTGCCGGAACGTGGTATATCTTTCTTAACTTTGTCACCGTTTGACTTTTATCGCACCAAATCCTTCGCTGATTCAGGCAGTAATAGCTACAAGAAAGGAGTTGGAAAATACTTCCCCCGATCAGAATCGGGTATAGGCGGCTCGTACGGGAGTCCGAAAAACGTTTCATTCAGTTCCGAATATGAATCTTTCTCGGAAAAGTATCCGAATCTAAATATTAAGGAGAGGTCAGTTAAATTTGAAAGATCGAGCTTCACTTGTTGTCAATTAAATTTTGAAGAGGTAGGTCTATCGGGGACTTCATACGCAACTTCCCTTTTTTCGGCTACCTCCCGTTTGGCACTGAGTGGCAAAGCTTCCCCCTTCAGAAATTATTTTATCGATTATTCGACAGATACGTATCCAACAGATACGCCGGACCACCGACATCGGTATCTAATTGATGAAACCAAATTGACATTGAAATGTGCTACAAATACTTTTTTCAATAGATTTTTATTGGAAAAGCCAATTCGTCCGACACCGAAAATTCTCAGTCGGGGAATCTTATTAATTAATCTGGGACTATTAATCAACGAAAGTCGATATTTCTGTGGAGGTAATTTATTTCTGCAGTCTGGTCAGGTCGTAGCCATTCACCGAGATTACTTACTAGTCAGAACTGGTAGGACCCTGCTGGCGACCCGGGGAGCAACTCCCCACAAGATATCTGGAGACATCATTGGGGAGGGAGATACGTCAATAACATTACCATATGATAGATTGAAATCTGGAGACATTACTCAGGGTCTTCCGAAGGTTGAGCAGCTGCTGGAGTCTCGTTCCATCGCTTCTATCCCAGCAAGAATCGAAGATCTTTTTGGGAGATGGAATCGGGGTATTACGAGATTAATTGGGAACCTCTGGAGCCACTTTCTAAGTGCCGGAACAAGTATGGAACGCCGCCAACTGATTCTAATTAATGAAATTCGAGAAGTTTACGAATCTCAAGGGGTACAAATATCCGACAAACATCTAGAAATTATTATTTGGCAACTGACATCAAGGGTTGTAGCGTCCGAAGACGGAATAACCAGCGTCTTCCTTCCCGGGGAGCTTGTCGAGTTGTCACAGGCGGAACGGATGAATCGCGTATCAAAGAGACCGATTTTCTATGAACCTATTATACTGGGAATGACAAAGGCATCTCTTAATACTACTAGTTTTTCATCAGAGGCGAGTCTTCAAGAAACTACGCGAGTATTGGCCAAAGCTGCTCCCCGCGGTCGAATTGATCGGTTAAAAGGATTGAAGGAAAACGTTATTCTTGGTGACGTCGTCCCCGTCGGAACAGGTAGTCCAGAAATTGTTTGCCAACTAGAAGTGAATAAACGAAAAGGATTTCATTCAGCAGTAGATAGGAATAGCAAGAACCCAAATTGGCGGACAAAATATGACCTACGTGGTTACCGCGAGAAGCGAAATATCGACCCTAATCTATTCATTCATAAGGGATTGAGCCGATCCCTCCTCCCTTATCTTAATCTCGAGATAAGATAAGGGGTTACCCAATACTAAATGAAATTTTTGCGCGTTTCAACCCGCAAAATTGATCACCAGATTGTAATAATTTATCAAATTTAGTTAAAATGAAACAAATTTACAGCTTTCTATACCTGAGGGGAAGATGCAACATAAAAATCGGAATATTGAGTTGGAAGGAATGATGGCGGCGGGGATCCACTTCGGTCACCAAACCCAGAAATGGAATCCCAGGATGTCACCTTATATATCTACAGAACGGAAGGGTGTTCATATCCTCGATCTAACTCAGACTGCTCGTCTTTCATCTGAAGCCTGTGATTCGGTATTTGATGCAGCAGCGGAGGGAAAGGAATTCCCAACGGTTGGTACGAAACATCAAGTAGCTGATTTGATAGCATCAGCCGCAACGAGATCTCAATGTCATTATGTAAATGAAAAATGGTTAGGCGGTACGTCAACAAATTGGTTCACCACAGAAATGCGTCTTCGTAGGTTTCAATACTTACAAAACGGAGAAGATACAGGAGGGTTCGACTGACTTCCGAAGCAAGAGGCGGCGATTTTGAGGGGGTAACTGTTTAAACTAAAAAAGTGTCTAGGCGGAATTCGATATATGTCAGATTTACCCGATATTGCGACAATTACCGATCAACACGAATAATCTATCGCCCCTAAGGAATGTATTACTCCAGGTATTCCCACAATTTGCGTTGTCGATACAGATTGCGATCCGGATCTTGTAGATATCCCAATCCCCGGCAATGACGACGCGCGACCTTCAATCCGATGGATATTGGACAAACCGACATTAGCCATTTGTGAAGGTCGTTCGAACTCAAAGTTCTCCGAGGTAAATTAACGGGTGGCGGGGCTGAGAATTGCCTCGACGACTCGTAACGAAAAGGGATTTATACCATAATTCCACAATTGGGGATACCGCCTAATTCCACCAGGAAGTAACTTGCTTCTGCTATTTTGGAATAAAGAATTTGTAGCGATCACCTTAAATATTTTAGATAAATTTATCTGTTGAGAGGGGGGTATTACGCACATCGAGCAACTCCGAATTTATGAGATTGATTATCTGTATCAAGTATCGACTGTAGAAGTAGGCTAACACTCCTATTGGCAAATAGGAGATTTCCAAGTTCATGCGCAGGTTCTCGTAACTCCCTGGGTCGTTATCGCCTTGTTGTTGGCTCTACCTATTGTAGCCACCAGGAAGCTGCAAATCATACCGACTGGCAGCCAGAATTTCATCGAATATGTTCTTGAATCTATTAGGGATTTAACTAGGACCCAGATGGGGGAAGAGGAATACCGTCCCCGGGTTCCATTTATTGGAACGATGTTTCCATCCATTTTTGTTTCCAACCGGTCTGGTGCTCCGTTTCCTTGGCGAATCGTTCAGTTACCTCATGGGGAGTTGGCTGCACCTACCAACGACATCAACACTACTGTTGCGTCAGCCTCGCTTACATCAGTAGCACATTCCTATGCAGGTTTACGCAAGAAAGGTTTTGGTTATTTTGGTAAGTATATCCAGCCAACTCCGGTACTACCACCTATTAATATTTCGGAAGATTCTACCAAACCCCCATCACTTAGTTTTCGACTGTTTGGAAATATTTCGGCTGACGAGTTGGTAGTAGCTGTTCCCGTCTCCCTAGTACCTTCAATTGTTCCTGTACCCATGACGCCTTCAGGATTATTTACAAGTGCCATACAGGCTTTGATTTTTGCCACTCTGGCTGCAGCTCATATTGGGGAATCCACGGAGGGTCACCATTAATTTGGTTGGATTGAGTCATTCCAAAAGAATATAGTAACCACGAAATACTTTTTTCGAGAACCATTTGTTGGGTCGCTGTAGTGGAAAAAAACCGTTTCCGTGGTATCATGCTACAACAGTACGAGATCCGTGTTGTCTCCTCCTCCCCCCCGGATAGCGATGAGAAAGACGAGCGGGAGGAGGGGTTAATAACTAGAACTCCTGCATGGCCTCCAAATTGAATTTGAGCCATTTAAAGTTTTGAATAGGGAATAAGTATTGATTTTCACCGCCAAGCTCAGATTATTGAAAAGGAATACACAAGGTATTTGAAAAGCGATTTATGTCGTTTTTGCGTTTCCCATTTGAACCGGTTTAGATCTCAGTTGGATCCATGTCACGGTATGTCAAATGAAGCCATTAGATATTACTTGCACTAAAATTGGGATAGACATGTTTCGGTAGATAATAATTAGTATTGCCAAATACTCAAATTTCTTCGATCCAATTTTATTAAATTAGGCGGGAGGTAGCACCGATCGACGTAGAAAGTAGATGCGTCCTTTTCATACTTCATTATTTCTCCGGATTCAACATTAAGTATACGGGTATTATGTTACACCATATTACTAGTTTTGATCAGATTCATGTAGAATTGATTTCCCGATTAGCGTTCACTAGAAAGTCTTCGTTGTGCCGAGTCTAGTTGGTACCCAGCAAAACAATATTGATTGACGTAAATAAATTAAGAGGAGACTAATACGAACCCATTGATTTCTGCTGCTTCTGCTACTGCCGCCGGGTTAGCTGTAGGCCTCGCCTCAATTGGCCCGGGTGTCGGCCAGGGGACTGCTGCGGGTCAGGCAGTCGAGGGTATCGCGAGACAGCCAGAAGCAGAAGGCAAGATACGAGGTACTTCATCGTCGAGTTTAGCTTTCATGGAAGCTTTGACAATTTACGGATCAGTTGCAGCTCCAGCTCCGTTATTTGCCAATCCATTTGTTTAACCTGTTTGTAACAGGAAGTAGCCTGGTGCACCCCCCCCCCCTTCCCTTCCCTAAACTGTTTTCGAATCAGTGGTGAGCTGGGAGGGAGGGGCTTGGTAGGAAGTTGCTGCTCCGCCTACCCAACCGAGTACCTGCCGCGTTTAGTTGTAACTCCCCCTCTCTCCACCAAACTAGAAAGTTTTGACGAATCGGGTAAACCAATATAAGTCGCCAAAATTAATGACTCGGAAAATCTTGTCCCCATCCCGATTTTATTTCGACTTTTCGGAATTCGGAATTTGTCACCTCCCCCCAGGCCGGACCAGAAGTTGTTTAAATCTTGCAAAACCTTCCAGGAGGGAAAGGATTACGAGAAGTGTAAGTGAGATCGTTGCTCCCTCAAGTGATTGGACTCTTGCCGCAAGTATTGGCTTAAATACCAATATCTTGGAGATAAACTTAATTAACTTAATTTTAGTGCTAGGTATATTGTTTTACCATGGAAAGGGGGTGTGTGCGAGTCGTATATCCGAGTGGGATAACTGTTCTCTCCAGTTGCACCCGAAAATGCAAAACCCCGACGAATTCCCTGTAAATAAATGTTATGCAAGAACCGGAGCATTCCGTGTAATCGATGAAACTTTCACTTCCATTGACCGATTCTCGGGACTGTCGTCAATATGGTTAAAGCCAAATTGCTTAAAGTCTTAGCAAAATTAGGGTTTTCTTTCCCCTACCGCGTAAGCCAAATCGCGACTGGAAACGCATCATTCGGTATATGACGCTCATATCAAGAATACTTCGATTTGTACCACTTTTCGAGATAAATACCTATATAGGTAGATATATAGATAGATAGATATCGAAGTTGATTTAGCTCAATCTTCTTCAATTTGCTGAATAGACAACCCATACAAGATGAATACTACTCGGAAAAAGCGGCTCTCAAATAATTACCAATTATCTGGGAGAGCCCCCAATTTTTTTTTTCCCTTTCAAATATTGATTACTCAATTCAAGCCTATTCGAGATGAATCTTATTAGTTGATGGAGGAGAAGGAGGCGAGCCCGCGTGTGAAAGCATTATCTGTTGGATTCTACCGATTTACTGGTAGAAACGAAACGGGCAGGAAAGCCGAATGGATCGAAAAATCCACGTTCGGTTTGGGAAGAGATTATGGGTCTCCGAGAATCAGAGATCTGTAATCCACTTTCATTGATCAATTTCTTGGATAATCGTGAAAGAACAATTTTGAATACAATTCGGGATGCGGAAGAGCGTCACAAAGAAGCTACTAAAAAACTTCAGAAGGCTCGTATTCGCCTGCAGCAAGCAAAAGTTAAAGCGGATGAGATTCGAATCAATGGACTTACGCAGATGGACAGGGAGCAGCGGGATCTCGTTGATGCAGCCGACGAAGATTTAAAAGGATTGGAAGATAGTAAGAATTATGCGATTCGTTTCGAGAAGCAACGCGCTATCGAGCAGGTTCGACAGCAAGTTTCTCGACTAGCGTCCGAGAGGGCTCTAGAAAGTCTAAATAGTCGCCTGGATAATCAACTGCATCTGCAAATGATTGATTATCACATCGGCTTGTTCAGATCCATGAAAAACAAATCCAATTAGTTCCAATTTCACTACCATCTCATTGTAAAACGGGTTCTATTTCTACTTCTCCCCCTTCCAGTAATATTTCTTCGGCAAACATGGTTATAAACATTCGACCCGACGAAATTAGCAGCATTATTCGCAAGCAAATTGAAGGGTATGTCCCGGAAGTAGAAGTTGTTAACATTGGTACCGTACCTTAAGTCGGAGATGGGATTGCCCGTATTCATGGACTCAACAAAGTAATGGCTGGCGAATCGGTGGAATCTGAAGATGGTACAGTAGGGATCGCTCCGAATCCGGAATCTGATAATGTTGGGGCTGTACCGACGGGCGATGGTTTGACCATACAAGAGGGAAGTTCCGTAAGAGCGACAGGAAAGATTGCCCAAATACCAGTCAGTGACTCGTTTTTGGGTCGTGTTGTAAATGCCTTGGCCCAACCTATTGATGGGAAAGGTCAAATCCCAGCTTCTGAGTTTAGATCGATCGAATCCCCCGCTCCAGGGATTATTTCGAGACGTTCCGCATACGAACCTTTACAAACAGGTCTTACTGCTATTGACTCCACGATTCCTATAGGTCGCGGTCAACGAGAGTTAACTATTGGCGATAGACAGACTGGTAAAACAGCAGTAGCTACAGATACAATTTTGAATCAGAAAGGTCAAAATGTTATATGTGTCTACGTAGCCATTGGTCAAAAAGCTTCTTCTGTGGCTCAGGTAGTGGATACCTTTCAAGATCGCGGCGCCATGGAATATACGATCGTGGTGTCGGAGACCGCGAATTCTCCAGCCACTCTGCAATATCTTGCTCCTTATACGGGAGCGGCTTTAGCCGAATACTTCATGTATCGCAAGCAGCATACCCCGATTATTTACGACGATCTTTCCAAACAAGCCCAAGCTTACCGACAAATGTCTTTGCCATTAAGGAGACCACCTGGACGAGAAGCATATCCGGGAGATGTTTTTCATCCACACTCTCGTCTCTTAGAGAGAGCAGCTAAGTTAAGTCTCCAGTTAGGGGAAGGTAGCATGACGGCTTCACCTATCGTCGAGACGCAAGCGGGGGATGTCTCAGCTTACATCCCCACCAATGTTATTTCTATCACCGATGGCTAAATCTTCCTATCAGCAGATCTATTTAACGCTGGGATTCGACCAGCGATAAATGTGGGGATTTCTGTATCCAGAGTGGGCTCCGCAGCTCAAATAAAAGCTATGAAACAGGTGGCTGGCAAATTGAAATCGGAATTGGCACAATTCGCAGAACTGGAGGCTTCCGCACAATTCGCTTCCGACCTTGATAAGACCACTCAGAATCAGCTAGCTAGGGGCCAGCGATTGCGTGAGCTGCTTAAACAGTCTCAGTCAGCCCCATTATCGGTAGAGGAACAGGTGGCCACCACTTACACCGGAGTCAACGGATATTTGGATGTACCAGAAGTTGAACAAGTCAAGCGATTCTTGGTTCAGCTACGCGAATACGTAATAACCAATAAACCTCAATTTGGTGAAATTACTCGTTCTACAAAAGTGTCTACAGAACAAGCGGAAACACTTTCGAAGGAGGCAATTAAGGAGTCAACAGAAATTTTTCTGTTGCAAGAGAAATAAGTGATAAGGTTGCAGATTGCACCTGGGGAGGGGAATGACCCCCAAGCATTATCCGACCACTTCCACTTCATCTACGCCGACATAATCAACTCAGACACGGAATTACGCCCAATAGGATTTGAACCTATACCTAAGGTTTAGAAGACCTCTGTCCTATCCATTAGACGATGGACGTCTGTTCCTTCTTCTTCTCGGTTGGTGACGAATATGCCGACGGATTAGCTCCCAAATCGTGAACAAACGATAGCTTCAGTTTGTTCACGACGCGACCCATGGGTGGGGGGGTTAATTCGACTAGGGCTCCGGGATTCTCAGCGTCACCAGCGGGTAGCGGGAATCGAACCCGCATCAGTAGCTTGGAAGGCTAAAGGTTATAGTCGACGACAACAAATGGTTATGACGTCGCTAATCCAGAACCGAACGTGGTAGTTTCCGCCCATTCGGCTCCTTTATGGGGAGGAAGCATAAGTAGTACGAAACTGGGATAGAAGTCGTCTACATACACCAACCTAGTTAGACAAAACAACCAGAAGACGAGTGGGTTGTCTCTTTCGCCTCAAGGGAGCACATATCAAAATTACTTCTGCGAGGATCGAGGCTTTCTCCATATTGGAATATCTGGGGGCTTTTTTTTCCCCTCCTTTTACACCACCGTCCGGATAGTAGGGAACCGCCCCACTTGGAGTAGGTGGCATCCATAAAATCTATGTCAGTCTTGCTTACGTTTTGGTCGTACAGCATGGATATACTTCCTAGATGATCCCTTGAAAAAAAAAAATTAGTTTTATCAATTACTTTTTTTCCTTCATTTACTTCGTTCTCTATTTCCACTCCCAAAAATCCTTAGGTAAATATTTTTCACCGAGTCTCGGAAGCAATTGTTATCGCTTAATCAAAAAAATGCATGATAATCCTGATAAACCAAGATCAATCTATTTATAACTTTCAAGCTTGAATTTTCTTCCAAGGTTCAGTGACGATGAAACAAATATTTTAGATGTCTACCCATAGATTCTTATCTTCTTTTTTCATTCTCTCTATATTGCGAAATCATCCCAAGTTTTTTGCATACCAAAATAATTCTGCTTCGTCACTAACCGGTACGACTTCCGAAGTACAAGAGTAACAGAAATGGCGCATTCTTCTCCCATACCACTATCAATAACTGGTAAGGAGAAATAGATGTACTTCTGTAAAAATAAAGCTTCTTGATTTAGTTGAGATTCAGTTTGAAAGATCCCTTAACTATTGAAATCAATATGAAACGAATCACACTTTTACCACTAAACTATACCCGCGACGGTGCAATTCTATTATACGAGTTACATGTACACCGGTGAGGCGTTCCAAACGTACTTACATCTGGTTGTAGGAGGAGCTCCCCCCCCTACCCCACCCATTCCTCGTTTCCGTATATATGTATATATCTATATAGGAAATAGGTATTCATTTAATGGGTGCGCTGCCCACGTCACAGATTACCCCTTCGAGCTGCCAGTAGTGCAATTACTAAAGGTCCTGATGCAACTACCAGTGCCAAAATAGCAAGTTGCGCAATTATTTCTAGATTCATTATCCCTCCTCCTATCGTTTTTCAGAAATCTATCTTGATATCAAGAAATTTTATAAAAAATTAGACAAATATATTTATTTAATCTTTTCTCTCACTTACGCGAAAAAATGGGGAGGTGGTAGAAACCGGTGGCATCAAATTCATAAAGTGAAATTAATTCGCTCCGCTTCCATAACAAGCATCTCAACTGCGAAATTCGCCATTGCACCGTATCGGCAATCAATTTGGTTTAGTTAGCAGAGGCGAATTCGCCAGTTTCGTCTAGGCCAAGAAGTATCGAATCCATTTTGGGCAAAATTTCCGCTCCGTACCCAATCAATTTGGTTACGAATCTATTTATCTTATGTTACGTCGTAGAAGGAGGGGGGGGCCGGCAAGAGACAGAAGAGGGGAATTTCTACCCAGGATTGATCTGAAATTTGACTCCATCAAATTAGGTAATACGCACGCGGGCAAGGCCACCCCTTCCGTGAACTGTACCGTAGATGTAGATTGTAGGTATAGACTTACATTCTAACTTCGTGTTAGAATTTGGGGAAAAAACATCCCTAGTTGCTCGGAGAGATGGCCGAGGGGTCTAAAGCGTCGGATTGCTAATCCGTTGTACAAGTCATATGTACCGAGGGTTCGAATCCCTCTCTCTCCCTTGTTGGTAAATTAGTTAAACTGGTGGAATGGGAAACTTATCTCAACAAGGTAACTGAGACATTGATTTCTATCTAATCCCTACGGCCAGGGTTTCGTCCGGGATCGTTTGACAAAAATCCGAAAACAAAGAGAGAGACGAAAAAGATCACTACTGCATAGACAAATAGTTTGAGGGTAAGCGTGATAACATCTCCATGTTTTTTAGAACTAGGGATAAAATAAGACGGAACAACTTCGTCTTGTTTCGAACATCTATTTATCTCTATCATTTATATTTGTTTGGACATACGAATATGACTTCTTCCCCCAATTTAATTTGGAGAAAGAACCCGGTTTTTACGAGACGTCATTTTACCAAATGGATTATATTTATCCCATTCAGTATTCCGTTTTCTTCTTAGTTACTTCAATAGGTGGGAAGAGAAGTTGCATAAATATTCAATTCACTAAAAAATTTATTTCTGTCAATCTCGAGTAAGCCGCGGGCATCCGATCCCATTTTTCGATGTAGAAGTGAATGCGTCGGTACCGATATATCTAACCGCGGATGCCACGTAAGAGGTTTGCGATTTACCAAAATTAGTTCTTCCCTTGAGTTGCAGCGATCCCCCCCCACCTTTTTTCCCTTCCCAACCTCAACTGCTTGGCAGCTTCTCTTTTTTACGTCGCCCCGTAAGGAGCGGGGCATTCTAGAATTGAGCAACCCCCTAGTACTTAATTATCGAAAACTAACTGCGGCTTGCCAAACGAAGGCCAGGAGGAGGAAGAGCACCGGTATTACCGGCATCACATCCACAATTGGATCGAAGATTGCATAAGCTTCGGGTAATTTGGCAAAAGAGGCATCGCTGAGGTGAATAGAATTTTCCAGATAGATGTCATACGAAGCTATCATCTTTATTCTCCGGTGATGTAGCAAGTAATTTCCCCCCGACATGGTTACGTATCACCTTGCAATTGGTTGACCCGTCAGGCATATTTTATTATATGTTCCCCCATTCAAATAATTTGGATTCACCGAATCGAAATCTTACCGGACCAAAATGATATCTGACTGGGTTTCTACTTGAGTATTCCTTCTCAGTTAGTTCTCCGAAGTACTAGTAGTTCCAAACTACTCCAATCTCTTTTCGTTGCCGCTCCCTCCTAACCGAGCGAATAACTAAAAAAACCGGTTGACAGGAAACTCGAAGTGTGGGATAGTCATCATACCGATCGTTTGTGGGGCGTGGCCAAGCGGTAAGGCAGCGGGTTTTGGTCCCGTCACTCGGAGGTTCGAATCCTTCCGTCCCAGATTTTTTTTTCCTAAAAAAAAAAATCTCCCGCATCCTCATATACTAGAAATTAGAGAAGTCATAAATCTCACTTATTTCTAGCTTCGATTCTATATCTACCCCCTCCCTCGACATACTCGATATAATAGTTCTTCCCGCTGGATCTTCCAGTTTATATTATGATGATAAGCCGCATATAGCAATAGATCCCTTTGTGATGCGAAGTAACAAAACGATACCGAAATCAAATTATGAAATTAGCTTATTGGATGTATGCTGGACCCGCCCACATAGGTACTTCACGGGTAGCCAGTTCCTTCAGGAACGTACATGCTACAATGCATGCCCCTTTGGGAGATGACTATTTCAACGTGATGCGTTCCACGTCGGAGAGGGAAAGGGATTTTACCCCAGTAACTGCTAGTGTAGCGGACCGCCACGTACTGGCACGTGGGTCTCAAGAAAAGGTTATAAGTAACATAAGTCGAAAAGATGAGGAATAACACCCCGACTTAATCGTTTCAACACCTACGTGTACCTCCAGTATTTTACAGGAGGATCTACAAAATTTTGTGGATCGAGCTTCTTTGTCTTCCGAGTCCGATGTAATTCCCGCGGATGTTAATTACCACCGAGTAAACGAGCTTCAAGCGGCGGATAGAACCTTGGAACAAATAACTCGATTTCATTTAGATAGGGCTCGTAGACAAAGTACCTCGGATCGATCCGTGACAAACAGACCTTCAGCAAATATTATAGGAATTTTTACCTCAGGCTTCCATAATCAACATGACTGTCGCGAATTGAAACGTCTACCTGGAGAATCGGGAATTGCAGTCAATCAAGTAATCCCAGAGGGAGGGTCTCTCAGATATTTGAAGGATTTGCCAAGAGCTTGGTTTAATACAGTTCCTTACCGCGAAGTAGGTTTGATGACAGCAACTTTTTCGGAAAAAGAGTATGGAATGCCTTACATATCTATAACTCCCATGGGAATTTCAAACACAGCCGACTTCATTACACAGATCGGAAAGCTTGTGAATGTGTGGGCTTCCGCACTGTCAGAAAAAAGACTTAACTACAAGTTATATATTGACAATCAAACTAAATTTGTTTCTCAAGCAGCTTGGTTTTCAAGGTCTATTGATTGTCAAAATCTGGCTGGAAAAGAAGCAGCAATTTTTGGTGACGCAACTCATGCAGCCTCAATTACTAAAATACTCGTTAAAGAAATGGGAATTCGTGTCAGTTGCTCAGGCACGTATTGCAAGCATGATGCAGAACGGTTTAATGAGCAAGTTCGGGGTTTATGTGATGAAGTAATAGTTACGGAAGACCATACCGAGGTTGGAGATACGATAGCTCGTATTGAACCCTCCGCCATATTTGGAACTCAAATGGAGCGTCATATTGGCAAACGTATTGACACTCCGTGCGGGGTCACTTCTTCACCAGTTCATATTCAGAATTTTCCTCTGGGATATCGACCATTTTTAGGTTACGAAGGAACCAATCAAATAGCCGATCTAATCTATAATTCGTTTAATCTGGGTATGGAAGATCATTCGCTGGATGTTTTCGGGGGACATGATACCAAAGAGGTAAGCACCAAGTCCCTATCAACAGATAGAAGAGATATTAATTGGACTCCCGAAGCTGAGTCGGAACCAAGTAGAATTCCTGGTTTCGTAAGGGGGAGAACCAAGAAAAACACCGAAGTCTTCGCGAAGCGAAACAATATTCCGGAAATTACAATTGACGTGACGTATGCGGCTAAAGAAAAATCAAGCTCTTAATTCGATAAGCTGTACAGGTAATCATTCGGCATAAGTTCTAGTCTATTTAACTTAATTTCGGGAATGCGTCGGAAAGTTCGTACCGGAAATATCAATCGAAGGTTTTAGAGCAGTAAGTATTTAGCAAAAAAATAATTCTCGGTTTTTAGATATTACGGTAAAACCCCGCTTGAAGCGACATGGTAAGAAGCGACGTGTGACTCGAACATCGAGATCGTATTCGCGGAGTCTAGTATCCGCCGGTTCTACTCAGAGGGTAGGACGTTCCTGCTTCGACATTCGTTAAAACCCATTACCCAATGAAACTTGAAGAATATCTATCTATTTGAATCTATTTCTATTTTCAGAGAGAAGTTCTATCTATGGTTATTTCCACGAAATAGCGCGGCGAAGCCTCATCAGTCCGTTACCTTGTCTTACCGGGGACTGAAAACTCAATTTCAGTGGAGTTGGCTTAGTATTACCGGGCTCAGACGACCCAACTGCCTTACTTCGATTGAGTCTCATTTTGTCTACAATCAGATGTAGAAAAAAACTTACTCGACAAATTTTTTTCTAGGGGTCAATGAGGATGGGTTCTGCCGCTACCGACTCCCAACTTGGAAAACCCTCGGGGTTAGGCCTAAACCTAAGGATTGTCAAAATCGATCTGCGAACGAGGGGATTTTCGATATCCAGTTGAACTTATTAGTAGGTAAATGAAGAGGGAAGAGGCGGGGGGGGGGGTAAGCTTGTCCCCCCATTAACCTCCCCGCCTCCCTATTCACCTTGTAGTAATATTTTTCACAAAAGGACAATTCGTGAGGAGATAACTCAATAAATGGGAGGATGACACATATGAGTTAGAAGTATTTTTCTACAATTGGATAGAACAGTTACCTATTCAATCGAAGTTGTGCTCTAAGCTGTACGAATTCAACGTTTCACATACGGCTTTGCGGGGGGGGGGTTTCACCCCGCGTGCACCCACCTATCCCGATAGGTTACTTACCGAATAATTGCAATCGACACCCAATCTCGGCGGGAAGGGGAAGCTATTAGGGAGGTTGGTTTTTACAACCCCCGCAAAGAGCAAACCCAATTGGATCTTTCTGCTATTATTGCTCTCCTCAAAGAGGGAGCGCAATCAACAGAAACTGTTCGTGATATTTCGAAACGGGCGAAGGTGCCTGAACAAGTCGGAATCAACCTCTAATCAAAAATCAAATTTTAGGAGAATCTAATGGGCCCAGCTTACAGCTTCTTTCAGGTGCTTTTGTATTACCCCTCTCTTCTACTTATACTCCACATCTATGCCGTATTTGGCATTCCCTTAAGAAGTAGAATATTTCGGAGAGACTACTGGTTTTCCATCAAAACCTCCTTCGAAAGAAGTGATATCGGACATATCTTCACGGATGTGATGAAAAATTGGAAGAGGAAGGGAAGACGCAGGTAGTTCAAGCCAATGATATGATTACTACCGGGACAAACTTTTATATCCAACCCAGTGTTGGGTTAGGGGTTGACCGCCGATTTCACGCCACAAATTTGATCCAACTCCCCACGATCCTTCCCAAAAGATGATACTTTATCGAGGATCAAGTCGGGAAATGTTTTACTTGGGTCGATGCTTCCTCGACAAAACCCAAATTAGTAAGTATTTACTACATTAGCAAGTATTTACTAATTCGGGTTTCACGTTGTCCGATGAAACAGGTGATTCAGCTCTTTCGACCACGGTGGTTAAACATTCGCAGCTTTTTCTTCTCATTTTATTCATACAATGAAAATATAATTATTAATACATTGAATCTTTTGAATAAAATTCATTATGAAAAGTAATGCTTGGGAGTTACTGTGACGAAGACAACTTCTGGATCCCTTCCTAAATTTGATGTATTACAGAAAAGCGAAGGGCTTAGCGCTAATCGAGATTGTTTCCCATATCTACTTCTTCTCCTACTCAGAGATAATTTTTATTCAGTCGCTTGTAGGCGTTGTTTAGATAGACGAGACATCGGTTTGGTATTCGGGGCGTGTAGTGCAGCAGCAACAAAGCGTTCAATTGATAGTGTGCGTTACCAAGATTATTCAGAGATTTTTTATTCAGAATTTGTTTGAAAATGAAGCAGTCGACTTGATATAGATTTATATCTCCATGTACTTCTACAAACAATATGTCTAGTTTTGGGGATACCTCTTTCGTGTCGGTTAGCTGCTGAAACAAATAACAACTCGAAAATTTCACAGTCTATTCATTCAATATTTTTATTTCTGGAAGATAGATTACCAAAATCTAGCCACGTTTTAGAGATAGAGATGTCACAGAATCTTCATCTAGAAACTCCGGTTCGCTTGTTTCGCCGACGAATTGGGGATGTGACATTTCCACATCTATTAAGGGTAGTTTTTCACACGTACAAAACTTTGTGTGGAAAATCTATTCAGATTCGGTCTTGGAAACAAAGAGAACGGAGAAGTATTGACATGCTACTCCGAAATTTTTACACTTACGAAATCGATTCGATATTGCTAGTTTTATGGACACGAATGCATGAGTCAAACCCGAGATATTTTGTATCTCCCGATCGGAATAACATGACCAGAAAGAAGATACGTGTTTCTGAATATAATTTTCGATCAGACGCGATAAGCATCGACCGCTGTCTCACTCGAAGTTTGTGCATCCACCTTGGGAGATGTAGAAACAAATATCTCATAGCTTTTCGTGGAACTCAATATTTCGCAAAAAAATGGATTTATTACCTTTCAATATTTCTCAGATCTCATTTTCATTATTCAATTGAATTTACCCAAATACGTATCAATTTGTTATCCGCCAGCTGCGTCTTATTCTTGGGTTACATCTTAGCTATTCAGCCAGTCTCGGAAAACGTCCAGGTCGAAACCACAATGGATTCTTACGGCAGTCTCTTGGGTGGAGAGAGAATTCATCCCAAGATTCCAATTTCGCTACTAGTTAAACTCTTGGAAAAAGAGAAGTTCTGCGATAGTACTGGACATCCAGTTAGTAAATTAGCCTGGACTGTATTAACAGATGATGAGATTTTGAACAGGTTTGTAAAAATTTGGAATACTTTTTCCTCGTACCACAGCGCCTCAATAAATCGAGATGGATTGCGTAGATCGAGATATATATCACGACTACCATGCGATAGTACGTCGGCGGGTAAACATAGAAGCACAATACGTCTCTCGCGACGCAGGTTTGACCTAGAACTACCAAAGATGGTCCCTACGTCTAACAAGCTCAACTCCTCCAAAACGGATCAAAGAATTTGGCATTTAAGCCTAATTCAATTTGTTTCGTCAACACTTATTGCATCGAAAATACAAGTCTAACAAATCTGTTTGAGGTTTGCTTTTTCCTCCTTTCAATTCAATTTAATAAAAATCGCTATCAAATTGATTTGATGAGGAAAAAATAGGAATACCCCGCCATTTCGATTTATACAGTCACATAGATACGAAAGTACTTCACTTGCTAATTTCGTTTCGAAATCGGTGTGGCAGAAAGTTACCCACTCCCAAATATTATCCCGATTCCTATTACGAATTACACTAATTCCTTCTTCTCGGATTTCTTTTTTCTACTGGGTAATCTGCCAATTTTGCCGGAACGTATTTTGACTATCGGTTTAATTACAGTTATTGTGGTCGATTTATCAAATAGGGGGAGAAATACAATTTCGCTTCACAGAATTTCACTAATATCTATGTTAATTAGCATGGTTGTTTCATTATGCCAATGGGGGATCCACTCCGTTCCCATCGCTTTCGAAAATTATCGGATCAGCAATTTTAGCTATATATTTAGATTTTCTCTGTTGATTTGTTCGCTATTATCTGTTCTGTTGCCAGTTGATTACATACGATGTTCAAAAACGGCTTCGGCAGAATTTTCGTTCCTTGCATTAACTGCAGGTTCGGGTGGAATGGTTCTATGTTGGGCAAATGATTTGGTCACCCTCTATGTGGCGTTGGAATTCTCAAGTCTATCTTCTTGCTTCTCGTCTGGACATACCAAAAAGGATATAAGATCGAATGAAGCAACTACGAAATTTTTACTGATGGGCGGAGCAAGTTCGTCTTTTCTGCTATATGGTTTTTCTTTGTTGTATGGAATTTCTGGCGGACAGCTACAGCTTGATAAAACAGCCGATGGACTCCCGTTAAGTCAGTATCTCACTGTAATTTGTACCTCTATTGCGTCTATCACAGCTGGGACGGCGTCCAAACCCTCTCTCGTCCCGTTCCATCAATGGACTCCTGATGTATACGAAGGAGTGTGATTCGTTCGAAAAACAATTTAGTCATTGCTAGTGATTTAACGACATCGCAATTGTTTCTCGCAGTGTCCTGCGAGCGCGCGGGAACACAAGAAATTCCCTGCATTGGTAGTTGCATCAACAAATTGCTCTTGCCGTACCTAAATTTTCGGGGATTGTTTGACCAGTAGCGTACGAGTAAAACAGAGACAAGTCGCGGGATTTAGTAGATCCCTTCTTTATTTCATATCTACTCATCTACATCTTCCTATTTTCACTTCCACGCAAATTTCCCACGAATTTTCTTTCTATTATGGGTAGATTCCGACGAAATCGGCAGTTCGTACAGATTTAGCATTTAGCTGGTAATTCAGTTCATTTGTGTGTACCTCTTCCTCCTTGTTTTCACCTGTTGATGGAAAATTGATGGGCTCGATCCTTCGGAAGCTACTGATAAACTCCTTCAACTTGAAAAATCACCCCAAAATAGAGTTGATATAGCAAAGCTGTACGTCCGCTCCGCTAGGAA